AAAAAAGAGACATTTAGAAGTAATTTAATTTGTTAGAGCAAAACTAGTAAACAGTCATATAGTTATAATGGATATATCCAGAACAGGATTAAATTCTCGCAAAAAAAATACCTGTAAACCCAATAATCCTTAACGAATAGAAAACTTTGCTCTACAACTAATAAATTTACATCTCGAAAATTAAGTGTTTCTACTAATATTTAAAAAGTTTTTCATATAATAGAATATTTTATTAAACTAAATTTGAACATTAATATATAATTAGATATTGAAAACTCATATTTACTAAATAGTTTAAAAATCTATTTCTTATTCTTTATGAGAGTTTCATAGATTTTCGTCTCCCAACAGGAGAAAGTCAATGGCAATAAGCTCAACGGAGCGTCGTGCAAAAAACGTACAAGTTTTTGTAGAAAAAGACGCTGTGGAAACTAGTTTTGAAAAATGGGCACAACCAGGTCATTTTTCACGAACATTAGCAAAAGGTCCAAAAACAACAACATGGATTTGGAATTTACATGCTGATGCACACGATTTTGATAGTCAAACAAATTCATTAGAAGAAGTTTCACGTAAAATCTTTAGTGCACATTTCGGTCAATTAGCAGCTATATTCTTATGGATTAGTGGTATGCACTTCCATGGTGCATATTTTTCAAATTACTCAGCTTGGTTAACAGATCCAATTGGTATTAAGCAAAGTTCACAAGTAGTTTGGCCAATTGTTGGCCAAGAAATTCTAAATGCTGACGTAGGTGGTAACTTCCAAGGTGTTCAAACAACATCAGGTTGGTTCCAAATGTGGCGTGCTGAGGGAATTACTAGTGAAGTGGAATTATACTGGACTGCAATTGGTGGATTAGCCATGTCAGCAATTATGTTATTCGCTGGTTGGTTCCATTACCATAAAGCAGCACCAAAATTAGAATGGTTCCAAAATGCAGAATCAATGATGAATCATCATTTAGCAGGTTTACTTGGTTTAGGGTGTTTATCTTGGTCTGGACACCAAATTCACATTGCATTACCAATTAATAAATTATTAGATGCAGGTGTTGCTCCGCAAGAAATTCCATTACCTCATGAATTTTTAATTAATCGTGATTTAATGGCACAATTATACCCAAGTTTTAGTAAAGGCTTAGCTCCATTCTTTGGGGGTAATTGGGGCGAATATTCAGACTTCTTAACATTTAAAGGTGGTTTAAACCCAGTAACTGGTGGTTTATGGTTAAGTGATATTGCACATCATCATTTAGCATTAGCTGTTATGTTTATTATAGCAGGCCATATGTACAGAACAAACTGGGGCATTGGTCATAGCATGAAAGAAATTTTAGAAGCTCATAAAGGTCCATTCACAGGTGAAGGCCATAAAGGTTTATATGAAATTTTAACAACTTCATGGCATGCTCAATTAGCAATTAATTTAGCAATGATGGGTTCATTAAGTATTATTGTTGCACATCATATGTATGCAATGCCACCATATCCATTTATTGCTACAGATTATGCAACACAATTATCTTTATTTACTCATCATATGTGGATTGGTGGTTTCTGTGTTGTAGGTGGTGCTGCTCACGGTGCTATTTTTATGGTACGTGATTATACACCAGCAAACAATTACAATAACTTACTAGATCGCGTTTTACGTCATCGTGACGCAATTATTTCACACTTAAATTGGGTTTGTATTTTCCTAGGTTGTCATGCTTTTGGATTTTATATTCATAACGATACAATGCGTGCATTAGGTCGTCCACAAGATATGTTCTCAGATAAAGCAATTCAATTACAACCAATCTTTGCACAATGGATTCAAAATATTCATTTATTAGCTCCGGGTACAACAGCTCCGAATGCGTTAGCAACTACAAGTTATGCTTTTGGTGGTGATGTAGTTGAAGTTGGTGGCAAAATTGCGATGATGCCAATTCAATTAGGTACTGCTGATTTTATGGTACACCATATTCATGCTTTTACTATTCATGTAACAGTTTTAATTTTATTAAAAGGTGTATTATATGCACGTAGTTCAAAATTAATTCCAGATAAAGCGAATTTAGGTTTCCGTTTCCCATGTGATGGACCGGGTCGTGGTGGTACATGTCAAAGTTCTAGTTGGGATCATGTATTCTTAGGTTTATTCTGGATGTATAATTCAATTTCTGTTGTAATCTTCCACTTTAGCTGGAAAATGCAATCAGATGTTTGGGGAACTGTATCACCAGATGGTAGTATTTCACATATTACAGGTGGTAACTTCGCAAAAAGTGCAATCACAATCAACGGTTGGTTACGGGACTTCTTATGGTCACAAGCATCACAAGTAATTCAATCGTATGGTTCTGCATCATCTGCATATGGTTTAATCTTCTTAGGCGCTCACTTTATTTGGGCATTTAGTTTAATGTTCTTATTTAGTGGTCGTGGATATTGGCAAGAATTAATTGAATCAATTGTATGGGCACATAATAAATTAAATTTTGCACCAGCAATTCAACCACGAGCTTTAAGTATTACACAAGGTCGTGCTGTTGGTTTAGCGCATTATTTATTAGGTGGTATTGGAACAACATGGGCGTTCTTCTTAGCACGTTCACTTTCAATTACTTAATTCCAAAAACAGTTAAAAGCAAACCTATAGTCTTTTAACTATTTTTCGTTTATTTACAACTATTAATTATATTAAAAGGCATCTAACAATTATGGCAACTAAATTTCCAAAGTTTAGCCAAGCCCTTGCACAAGATCCAGCAACTCGACGAATTTGGTATGGTATTGCTACTGCGCATGACTTAGAAGCACATGATGGCATGACAGAAGAAAACTTATACCAAAAAATCTTCGCATCGCATTTTGGTCATTTAGCGATTATTTTCCTTTGGACTGCAGGAAACTTATTCCACGTAGCATGGCAAGGTAATTTTGAAAAATGGGTAACTGATCCATTAAAAACAAAACCTATTGCACATTCTATTTGGGATCCACATTTCGGTGAGTCGGCGTTAAAAGCTTTTAGTAAAGGAAATACATATCCTGTTAATATAACATTTTCAGGTGTTTATCAATGGTGGTATACAATTGGATTTAGAACAAATCAAGAACTATATGCAGGTTCTATTGGTTTATTAATTTTATCTTGTGCATTATTATTTGCAGGTTGGTTACATTTACAACCTAAATTCCGTCCAAGTTTATCTTGGTTCAAAAATAATGAATCACGCTTAAATCATCATTTATCAGGTTTATTAGGTGTAAGTTCTTTAGCTTGGACAGGCCATTTAGTACACGTTGCAATTCCAGCATCACGTGGGGTTCACGTAGGTTGGGATAATTTCTTAACTACACCACCACATCCAGCAGGTTTAGCACCATTCTTTAGTGGTAATTGGACAATTTATGCTCAAAATCCGGATAGTGCTACTCATGTATATAGTACATCGGAAGGGGCTGGTACAGCAATTTTAACTTTCTTAGGTGGATTCCATCCACAAACACAATCATTATGGTTAAGTGATATGGCTCATCATCATTTAGCAATTGCGGTTGTATTTATTGTAGCAGGTCATATGTACCGTACAAATTGGGGTATTGGACACAATATGAAAGAAATTCTTGATGCGCACCGTCCACCAGGAGGACGATTAGGTGCAGGTCACGTAGGTTTATTTGAAACCGTTACGAATTCCTTACATATGCAATTAGGTTTAGCATTAGCATGTTTAGGTGTTGCAACTTCGTTAACAGCACAACACATGTATGCGTTAACACCATATGCATATTTATCGAAAAGTTTTACCACTGAAGCAGCTTTATACACACATCATCAATATATTGCTGGTTTCTTAATGGTTGGTGCTTTTGCACATGGTGCTATATTCTTTGTTCGTGACTATGATCCAGAATTAAATAAAGATAATGTTTTAGCACGAATGTTAGAACATAAAGAAGCAATTATTTCCCATTTAAGTTGGGTATCATTATTTTTAGGTTTCCACACATTAGGTTTATATATTCATAATGATACTGTGGTAGCTTTTGGTCAACCAGAAAAACAAATTTTGTTTGAACCAGTATTTGCAGAATATATTCAAGCTGCATCTGGGAAAGCAGTTTATCAATTTAACGTTTTATTAGCATCTGCTGATAGTCCAGCAACAATTGCAGGTAATCAAGCGTGGTTACCAGGATGGTTAGAAGCAATTAATAATAATAAAAATGATTTATTCTTAAAAATCGGTCCTGGTGATTTCTTAGTACATCATGCAATTGCCTTAGGTTTACATGTTACTGCATTAATTCTTGTAAAAGGTGCTTTAGATGCACGTGGATCAAAATTAATGCCTGATAAAAAAGATTTTGGTTATAGTTTCCCTTGTGACGGTCCAGGTCGTGGTGGTACATGTGATATTTCAGCATGGGACGCGTTCTATTTATCAATGTTCTGGATGTTAAACACAATTGGTTGGGTAACATTCTACTGGCATTGGAAACATATGACAATTTGGGGTGGTAACCCTGGCCAATTTGATGAATCATCAAATTATATTATGGGTTGGTTACGTGATTATTTATGGTTAAATTCATCACCATTAATCAATGGTTATAACCCATTTGGTATGAATAATTTATCAGTTTGGGCTTGGATGTTCTTATTTGGTCATTTAATTTGGGCAACAGGTTTCATGTTCTTAATTTCTTGGCGTGGTTATTGGCAAGAATTAATTGAAACATTAGTATGGGCACATGAGCGTACTCCTTTAGCAAACTTAATTCGTTGGAGAGATAAACCAGTAGCATTATCTATTGTACAAGCACGTTTAGTAGGTTTAGTTCATTTTAGTGTTGGTTATATCTTAACATATGCAGCCTTTGTTATTGCGTCTACAACAGGTAAGTTTGGTTAATTCCTTTTACCAAAAATTAAATCTAACATACACAAGTATGTATGTTAGATTTAAGAAAGATTTATTTGTTCTTTTAATTAATCAGCCAAAAAAAATTCTTATTTTTATTTAATAATATAAAAACGGGACCGACGAGACTCGAACTCGCAACTTCCGCCGTGACAGGGCGGTGCTCTAACCAATTGAACTACGATCCCAATGAATATGTATATATAATAGTTTAATAATATAAAGGTGTCAATATTTTTTAGTTATAATAAAGGAGAAACAGGGATTCGAACCCTGGGTACAAAAAATTGTACGATAGATTAGCAATCTATTGCTTTCGACCACTCAGCCATTTCTCCTGAATTACTAACATATTACCATAATAATCTAAGTAGATGGCTCTGGTGGGATTTGAACCTACGACCTTGGGCTTATGAGTCCCCTGCTCTAACCACTGAGCTACAGAGCCTTATTCTACTTTCATGTAATAGCATTGTACCATGAGATTGAAATTTATGGTCAAATATTTTTAAAAAATATTTTAAAATTTAAGTTAGTTAATATATTTTAATTATCAGTATAATTCTAAAATAATTCCATATAGAATTATAATAAAAGTTTTAAATAATTCTAAATTTTAATATATGAATGATTTTTGGACCAATATTTTTCGTTATCCACGGTTTTTTATTAGTAGTTTAATAGGACTAATTTTAGTTATATTAACACCTTTTCGCAATTTATTTAAAACACCAAAATTAAGAATCATTGTAATAATAGTTCTTTTCTTATCAATTTTAACTCTATATACTATTATTAAAAGTATGGTAGGTTTATAAATTTTAGTTTTATAAATTAATAAAATTAATTAATGTCTAAAAAAAGATCAATAATCATAAAAGGCACAGCTCGTAAAATTAAAGCAAAAAAAACAGGGGCATTTGCTCTTTTAGATACTTTAGTAAGAAATAATACACGTTATATTTTTGGCTATCCAGGTGGTGCAATTTTACCAATTTATGACGAATTATATTTTTGGGAAAATCGAAATACAATTCAACATATTTTAACCCGACACGAGCAAGGTGCAATTCATGCAGCCGATTCCTATGCACGAGTTACAGGACAAATTGGTGTATGTTTTGCTACTTCTGGCCCTGGAGCAACAAATTTAATTACGGGAATTGCTACAGCTCAATTAGATTCGATTCCTATTTTAATTATAACTGGTCAAGTAAATACCAATTTTTTAGGAACAGATGCTTTTCAAGAAACAGATATTTTTGGAATTACCTTACCAATTGTTAAACATTCATATAAGATAAATGATCCAAATGATATGTGTCAAATTGTTTCAGAAGCATTATACATTGCTAAAAATGGTAGACCCGGTCCAGTTTTAATCGATGTTCCAAAAGATATTGGTGCAGAACAATTACTTAATTATGAAAATACACATCAAAATAATATTCAACAATTAATTGGCTATAGATTTCAATATAAAGTTTCCAAAAAATTAATTTCGCATGTTTTAAAAGCGATTAAAACAGCAGAAAGACCATTATTATATGTTGGTGGAGGTACCATTGCATCCAATGCTTATCATGAATTATTTATTTTAGCTCATATATTTGCAATTCCAATAACAACAACATTAATGGGAAAAGGAGCATTTCATGAAAAAGATCCTCTTTCTGTCGGTATGTTAGGAATGCATGGAACAGCTTATGCAAATTTTGCAGTAAGTGAATGTGATCTTTTAATTGCTGTTGGAGCTCGATTTGACGATAGAGTAACTGGAAAATTAGATTCTTTTGCAAGTTTTGCGAAAATTCTACATTTTGATATTGACCCTGCAGAAATTGGAAAAAATAAAATTGCTGATTTATCACTTTTGGGGGATATCAAACGAATTTTACAAGAAATTTTGTTAACTCATAAATGGAATTGGGAATATAGCTATTTACCGGTAAAAAGAAAAGAATGGTTAAATAATATTCATAAATGGAGAAAAGCTTACCCATTAATTATTCCAACACGTATAAATCAATTATCACCTCAACAAGTTATTAGTAATATTGGAAAAATATATCCGGATGCTTTATTTACAACGGACGTTGGGCAACACCAGATGTGGTCAGCGCAATTTATTAAATGTGGTCCAAGACGGTGGTCATCTAGTGCAGGTTTAGGAACTATGGGATTTGGATTACCTGCAGCAATTGGAGCTCAACTCGCTTTTCCCCATCGTCAAGTAATTTGTATTTCTGGTGACTCGAGTATTCAAATGTGCATCCAAGAATTGGGGACAATTGCACAATATAAGTTACCAATCCGAATAATGATTATTAATAATCATTATCAAGGTATGGTTCGACAATGGCAAGAATCATTTTATGAAAATCGTTATTCACATTCAACAATGGATAAGGGGCAACCGAATTTTGTTGAGTTAGCAAATTCATATAATATTAAAGGAATAAAAGTTCAAAATATTTCAGAATTAGAAGAAAATATAATAACTTTTAAAGAATATCCACATCCAATTCTTTTTGAATTTTTAGTAGTTGAGAACGAAAATTGTTATCCTATGGTAAGCCCCGGAACAACAAATGCTGCAATGAGTGGAATCACATATAAATCAGATGAATTAGAAATACTTCAACGGTATAGTGTTACTGATTCAAATATTGATGACTTTTTATCGATTAAAACCGAAGAGAGTAAAGCTGCAGAGGCTGCTGAAGCTGCACATCAAAATAAAAACTATTAACTAATTCTCGTTATATAATTTATTGGGCCGAGTTGGATTTGAACCAACGTAGCGAAACGCAGCGGATTTACAATCCGCCCCCTTTAACCACTCGGGCATCGACCCATTATACTTTAATCATAACAAATATATTTGAAGAATACAATAACTATGTAATATTTAAAAATTTATCTCATTGATTTGGCTTGAACTAAAAGAAGGAATAATTTTGAGATAGATTTACTTTCAATAATTGAAGATGCAAAAAATATTATAATTACTAATTCCGTATAAGGTAAAAGAGACTCATAGTTACTAAATCCACTTACACTTCGGATCTTATATAACTATGAATTTGCTTATTTAGTACGAAATAGAACTTGATAATAAATTTATGAAATTAATAAAAATAATAAATTAAGAGAAAAGTCTATGAAAAATCAGACGGGAGATTTCTAGAGGAATTAAAAAGACTATTAACAATAGAAGAACCTTTAAAAATGTCTTTTAACCTCACAAACGAAAAAATGCATTAAAATCACTTTTACGTCAATGTTATAAATGAGAAAATATTTTCTCATTTATAACATTGACGTAAAAGTGATTTTAATGTATGATTATAATTATGAGTTAAATCATAATTACTGGGTAATTAACTCAGCGGTAGAGTGTCTGCCTTACAAGCAGAAGGTCACAGGTTCAAATCCTGTATTACCCAGATTTTTACAAGGGCCTATCGTCTAACGGATTAGGACAGAAACCTTCTAAGTTTCCAATGTAGGTTCGATTCCTACTGGGCCTAAAATTATCATCTATCGAAGTATTATAATTCATCTATTTTGATGGTACGGAAACCGTTCCTTCAGTCAAAAAGTTTTATATTTTTACTCTAAAGCCACAAAAAATTGACCAAACCCTACTCAGAATTGTCTGACAATACTTACGTATTATTCTTCATATCTAAAAATTTCCCCATAAATAAAGATTTTATATATGTAATATAAGTTAGCTCTATATTTATAGAATTTTTCTATAAAAATTAGTGATGAAGGTTTTTAAGATTGTTGCTTTTAAATATTAAAAATAGATAAGTTTTAATAAAAAAATAATCAAAAGCTGGTGAAGGGATTTGAACCCCCAACCTACGGATTACAAATCCGTTGCTCTACCATTGAGCTACACCAGCTATCTACCTGTAAAGACTAGTTAAAAACTATAAATCAAAGATTTAATAAATCTTTAATTTTTATTATATAAATATTTAGATAATAATACAAGAGTATAGATAGTTTTGTATTTTGGCATCTTTATTAAGAAGATTTATTTAAAATTTATAAATAAATCTTCTTAATAAAGAAACTACAGAATTAATTTATTTTTGATTTTCCAACATTAATACTATCAGTTAATGCTTGCAAAATTAATTTAATTGAACGAACAGCATCATCATTACCTGGAATTGGAATATCAATTAAATCAGGATCACAGTTTGTATCTAAAATTGAAACAATTGGAATACCTAATTTACGACATTCACGAACAGCTGTAAGTTCACGTTTTTGATCAATAATAATCGCAACATCTGGTAAAGTTGTCATATTTTTAACTCCATCTAAATGCTTACGTAATTTTTCTAACTCTTTCGTTCTTTGAGAAGCTTCTTTTTTTGGTAATAAATCAAAAACCCCATCAGCTTCTTCTTGTTCTAATGTTTTTAAACGGTCAATCCGACTTTTTAATGTTACCCAGTTAGTAAGCATTCCACCTAACCACCGATGATTTATGTAATAAGAATTAGCTCTTTTAGCTTCTTGAGCAATTAAGGTACTTGCTTGACGTTTTGTGCCTACAAATAAAAATGTTTTCTTTTTTTCGGCTGCTGATTCAAGATAAGATGTTGCTTCTTTTAATAATTGAGCAGATTGAACTAAATCTAAGATATGAATATTATTACGTTCCGTATAAATATACGGAAACATTTTTGGATTCCAACGATGTGCTTTGTGTCCAAAATGAACACCAGCTTCTAAAAATTGGGCTAAAGTAATCTCAGCCATAAAAATTTTTAACTCCCTAATAATTAAATTAATGTTTTTAACAATAAGATTACCAAAATATAGTTAAAACAGTCTAGTTTTTAAATTAGAGTTTCTGGTATTGGTTTGCACTTACTGTTAATGAATTATTCGTTGAACCTTTTTTTGTAAAACAATTTATATAATTTTGTGATCCAGTTCCTGCTGGAATTAAATGTCCAATAATAATATTTTCTTTTAATCCTCTTAACCAATCTACACGTCCTTCAATTGCTGCTTTTGTTAAAACTCTAGTCGTTTCTTGGAAACTTGCAGCTGAAATAAAACTTGGATTATTCAAGGCCGCTTTTGTAATTCCTAATAATAATGGTACATAAAAAGCGGGTTGTTTTTTATGTACCATTATTATTTCATTTATATATTGAATGTGATATAAATCAATTACTTCTCGTGGTAATAAAGGAGTATTACCTTCATGTGTAATTAATACTTTTGTTGTCATTTGTTTAATAATAACTTCTAAATGTTTATCAGCAATCGATACCCCTTGAGATTCATAAACCGATTGAACAGAATTTAAAATTAAAGATTGTACTTTTTTAAAACTCCTATAACTAGCTTCATAATTATTAGTCAAGCGATATGAATTCACAATTTTTTGTTGATCACAAAAGAAATGTTTTATTAACCCATAATAATTAAAATAAACTTTTAATAAACTATGAGGATTAATACGTTCATTTTCTTTTACCGTAGAAGCAAGTTTTCTAAACTCAAAACTTGGATCAAGACTTGTTTGATTAATTAATAAACCTTTCTTTTGATTGGTTGGAATATGTTTACTTGTCCGTTTCTTTTTACGAGCTTCTAATAATTCTTCAATACGTGGTAAACCTTGAACAATATCGCCAGTAATTTCTTTTTCAAAGTTTAATAAACCAATTGTTTGACCATTTTCTACAAATTCCCCATTTTTACAGAATACACTATTTACATCACGTTCAAAGAAATCTTCTGAAATGGAATGAATATTAATAGATTTTTTAAATGGATATTCAAAAAACTTGATTCTAGTTAAATCAAAATTTTGATTAGAATTTTGTTTAAACGAGTTCGAGAATAATTGTGAATTTTTCAAAAATAATGAGACATGCTTTCGACCTTTTGGTAGATTTTTAACAAGAGGAATATTTTCAAATTTATTTGACTTTTTCTGAATTAAAAAATTATTAATGAAAATAGGAATTGGAGAACTATACAATTTTCCATATTTTTTAATAAACATTTTTGAATATTCCATTTTTGTACCCGTAAAAGTCTTACTATCCGGATCATATTTAAGTTTTTTCGTAATGATCTGTTTTGTTAGATCAAAATAATTTAAATAAATGTCTCGATTAGAATTTTTATCTTTTGATAAAGGTGCTAGTTTTGGCGAAATTAATTTATATGCTAATGGAGTATTTATGTTGGATTTTTCATCCTGACAATTTGGGAAAAAATATGGTCTACCTTTCTGAATAGTTAAAAATTCTCCATTATCAATTATAATTTTGCCAGTTTGGTTTACTTGAACATTATTAATAACCAAATCATTAATTGTTTTCTGTTTAAGTTTTTCTTTTCTAAGAGTAATACAATCTTCATTTGAAATTAATAAAACTTGTTTAATTTTATTAACTTTCGATTTAAATTTAACAATTTCTAATGATAATGGTGTAACTGTTTCTAGATATCCTAACGTAGTATAAGCATCAATAAATTGGTTTGATTGAATTAAAACGCAAGAATTAAGATTTGTATAACGTAAATGTGCGGGAATATAATTGTTTAAATAAATCCGTTCAGAAACTAAGATATTTAATTTTTGTTTTAAATGATTATTTTTAAATTCAAGACTTAATTGATTTTTCGAAACCGTTTTTGGAGAAACAAATAAACTATTTTCAATTAACGAAATAGAATTAGCTGTTTTAATTTTTTGATTTGATTTAAATACATACTGGGTAGTATTTGTAAAAGAACAAAGTGATTTACATTTTGTTTCAAATGTAGTTAAAGTTTTTAACGGTTTTGTACGGGGAACCTCAAAAATATTTAATGGACGTATTAATAATTGATCATTCCCTTTACTTGAAATATGTTGACATAAAGAAGGCTTTGTTAAAATTATATTATCAAAAATTTCTTCACCAGGATAAAATATTTTATTTGCAAAAGTATCAAAATGTTTCCCCTGATAAACTAACCCTGCTTTAATTGAGATTTCCGATACAATATTATTTCGTGATGAAATAATAACAATCCCAGACGTTTTTGAGAAAATACCAGGTACAATTTCATAATTTTTTGAGATAAAATTTCCATGCTCAACTAATAACATACTGCGATCACAATTTAATTTATATGTTTCTTCTGGTAACCAAATAATAGATGTATATGTAAATGGAACTTTAAATGTTTCATATAAATTAATTTTTAATAATTTGGGATTTTCTTGTTTATTAATTTTTACGATGCCATTTACAAAAGCTGGTTTAACAAAAGAGACAAGTTGATTATATTTTAATGACCTATATTTAATTCGTTGATCATAATATGGAATTCCACCAATTTGTGTCTTATAGTCATTTGAAATTAAAGTTGCAAAATAATTAGTCGCTAAAGAATTAAGAAAATACCTCGAATCTTGATTAATTAAATTAATAAAATAATTAGAAGTCTTTATGGTTAAGACATATAGACAATTGGTTTCTGTTAAAAATAATTTTTGAATTTGAGATTTTTCTAACGATGCAATTAAATTAGAAATTTCAATTTGCCTTTCAAATAAATTAGTTTTATTATTTACAAAACTAACAATACCTGGATAATGATTAATTAATTTGGTTCTAAAAATATAACTATTTTTATTAATTTTATGATCAGTATAAAAATTTAAAAACGATGTCAAGGGTGTTTGATAGACTTTACCTGATAAAATCCATAAAAGTTTATTACGATTAACAAAATTTCTTTTATTTTTTAATCGGGGCATAAAAATTTCGCCAGATGACGTACTTAAAACAGGTTTTATTTCAGTCCGAATTTGTTTTTCACTATTTGCTAATTCACCAATAATAGCACCAGTTTTTACATATTGATTATTTTTATTAAATAAAATAGTATTTCGAATTAATTCTAATTTGATTAAGTCATCGGTTGAATTTTCGGGAATAATAATTAATGAACCAGAATTTTTTGTTAATAAAACATCCTCACCGCGATTTGTCCTTAAAATAATAGTTTTTAAAATTTTAGAAAATTTAACAATCCCATTAATAGGACTAATAATTTGCTGACGTGCTTCGGAAGTAAAAATACCACCAGTATGGAATGTTCGCATAGTTAATTGAGTTCCAGGTTCACCAATGGATTGTCCTGCAATAATTCCAATAGCTTCGCCAATATCAACTAAATTTTCATTAGCTAAATCCCAACCATAACATTTTTGACAAATTGACCGATATAACCTACATGTTAAAGGGGACCGGATAAAAAATTTTTTTATATTTTTTTGTTTGAATGTTCGAATAAGATTGGGTGTAATCTGCGTATCAGCTTTTGCAATTAGCACGTTAGTATCTGGATCGTAAATTGTTTTACTTAACAGACGACCTAAAATTTGATCATAAATAACTTTAATTGTTTGGGTTTTGGTTTCTAAGTTAAAAATTAAACATGAATATGTAGTTTGACAATCCTTTTCTCGAATAATAATATCTTGGGAAACATCAATTAATCTACGAGTTAAATATCCGGAATTTGCTGTTTTTAAGGCTGTATCTACAATCCCTTTTCGTGCCCCATAACCAGACATTAAATAATCAGTAATCGTTAAACCTTCACGAAAATTCTTCTTAATTGGCAATTTTAAAATTTCACCATGGGGATCCGACATTAATCCTCGCATCCCAACTAATTGCCGTACTTGAGATAAATTGCCACGAGCTCCTGAAAAAGCCATTATATAAACAGAATTTAATGGATCATACTTTTTAAAATATGAAACAACCTCATCTTTTAAAGATTCACTAGTAATACTCCAAGTATCAATAATTTTTTGAAAACGTTCAACATCTGTTATTTTACCTTTTAAACAAATTTTTTCAGCATTAACAATTTCTTGATGTGCTTTTGTTAGTAATAGATTTTTAACCGATGGCACTTTTAAATCTTCAATACTAATTGAAATTCCAGCTTGAGTTGCGTATTTAAAACCTAAATATTTTAATTCATCAGCTAATAAACACGCTTGCATAGAATCATATCGTGTAAAACTCCAAGCTAATAATTGTTTTAATTGTTTTTTACTAATAAGACTATTTTGATATGTATAGTTTTTCATAAAACTGTAATTTTTAATATTTCGTGGAAATTATTTATCTTATAAGTTTTAATATTTTTTGAATTGTATAATTGAAAATAACACGCCCAGTCGTCGTTTGAATATATTGAACAATAACATTATTATTTGCATCTTTTCGAACTTGCAAATTATCGTAATATTCAATATAACTATTATCTTTTAAGATCACTTTTTTTCGTAATGACTTTGATTCATCTACTGTCTCATTATAACGAACCCAAATAGAAGTATGTAGTTCGATTTGGTCTTGATTATAACCTAAAACAACATCTTCCAAATTTGCAAAATAATGATTTGACCCTAATAAGCCATTAATATTATTAACTGTTAAATAATAACAACCTAGTACCATATCTTGACTTGGCATAATAATAGGTTCACCATTAGCAGGTGATAAAAAATTATAAGGAGCTAACATTAACATATAACATTCAGCTTGCGATTCTAATGATAAAGGAACATGGACAGCCATTTGATCCCCATCAAAATCCGCATTAAATGCTGAACAAACTAAAGGATGAAGTTTAATTGCACGTCCTTGTACTAAAATGGGTTCAAAGGCTTGAATACCTAAACGATGTAATGTTGGTGCTCGATTTAAAAAAATTGGATGATTTGCTAAAACTTTTTCGAGTACTGGGTCAATAATTGGTTCACTTTGTTGAATTAAATTCTTAGCTACTTTCATATTACTAGCTAACCCTTGATTAATTAATTCACGAATAATGAATGGTTGAAATAATTCAATAGCCATTTCATAAGGTAAACCACATTGATTTAATTTTAAACTTGGTCCAACTACAATAACAGAACGACCTGAATAATCAACTCGTTTGCCTAATAAGTTTTGTCTAAATCGCCCATGTTTCCCTTTGATAATATCTGACAAAGATTTTAAAGGTCGATTATTAGCGCTTAATGCAATTTTTCCACGTTTTCCATTATCAATTAAAGTATCAACCGCTTCTTGAAGCATACGTTTTTCATTACGAATAATTAATTGAGGCGCGTCAATTTCTAATAATCTTAATAACCGATTATTTCTTGTAATAATGCGACGATATAATTCATTTAAATCTGATGTAGCAAATCGTCCACCTTCAAGTTGAATCATTGGACGTAAAGCGGGTGGAATTACCGGAAGTATTGTGATAATCATCCAAGCAGGGTTTGACCCTGTGGCTAATAAATTTTCGAGAATTCGAATACGTTTAATGGATTGATCACGTAATTTATAAATTCGTTGATGTTCCCATTTTCTAAACCAGCGTGAACTATTATATGTTGGTTTTTCCTTATGTAAAACTTTACTACAAATTGTAATAAAACGTCTTGTTTTCCAAATTTCACGTTCTAAATTTAATTTCTCTAATTCACGTTTAATTAAAACAGCACCAATTAAATAATTAGGTGTTGTTCGCAATAAATATTTAGGTGTATTACGACGACGATTTTGTAATTTAGGTTTGGGATATGGTTTTAAAGGATAGCCTGTAAAACCATATTCTCGACTTCGCCGATATTGTTGTAAATCCCAATGTAATCCATAAAATGAGATTTCATCTTCAGCAATAAAATATGCTAAAGATGCTAATTTAATACGTTTTATTCTCCCATCACGTAAATTTACTTTTCCGGATCTTATTGCAAATTTTTTTCTATTTAATTGGTAAAATTGTTCATAATAAGTTTTTAATGATTGTTCGAAATTTTCTAACTGATCAGGATTTTTACGAATTTGGGCTAGAATCGATTTAATCTCTATATCAAATTCAAATCCTAGTTGCCACTGTAAGAGTTCAAAAAATGTTGGATAATCATATAATAAACCGGTATCTAATCGTTTTTCACATTGTTCTACTTCAAGTAACAAAGCCATATAATTAGGGCGGCTATTAATATACCAAACATGTGTAACTGGATAAATTAAATTAATATGACCCATACGATGCCTACGAACACGAGATTCCGTTAATTCTACACCACAGCGTTCGCAAATCAAACCTTCGTATCTTACACGTTTATATTTACCACAAGCACATTCTAGACTTTTACTTGGTCCAAAAATTCTTTCACAAAATAACCCATCCATTTCAGGTTTAAAAGTTCGATAATTAATTGTTTCAGATTTTTGAACTTCACCAATAAATTGACCATTTGGTAAACGACGATGAGACCACTGTAAAATTCGAACAGGAGAAGCAAGCTTAATTTTTATATAATCAAATTCTTTTTCAGAGCGTATCATGTTTTCGATAAATTTATTAGAATGAGATATTATTTATATTTGATGTTGGTGGAAAAGTTTTCGATAAAGGATCGTATTTTTCAATTAAGTTTACTTCAACTTCATACATTTTAGGTGAACTTAATTTTTCAATTCGATAAGTACTCATATCTAAACCAATAGAGCGTAATTCTTGTAATAAAACTTTAAATGATTCGGGAATACCTGATGTTGGAATAGGTTGTCCTTTAACAATTGCATTTAAAGTTTCATTACGTCCTTCCATATCATCCGATTTAATAGTCAATAATTCTTTTAATGTAAAAGCGGCACCAAATCCTTCTAAAGCCCAAACTTCCATTTCCCCAAATCGTTGTCCACCATGTTGAGCTTTACCACCGAGAGGTTGTTGTGTTACTAAAGAATAAGGGCCAGTAGCACGGGCATGCATTTTATCATCAACTAAATGAATTAATTTTAACATATAAGCATTACCAACAGTAATGGGATTTTCAAATTCTTTACCTGTTCGACCATCAATTAATACCATTTTACCTGGTGAATAAGGATTAAAAAGCCAAGCTTCATCATGTTCAATTGAGGCTTGTCGTAATTTTTTATTAATTAATATTCTAGAAACCTCTTGACCATACATTTCATCAAAAGGTAAAATTTTAAAGCGACGATTTAATTTGTGACCTGCTAACCCAAGTAAACATTCATATAATTGGCCAACGTTCATTCTAGAAGGTACACCTAATGGGTTTAATATAATATCAACAGGTGTTCCATCCGGTAAAAATGGCATATCTTGTCTTGGTAATATTCGTGAAATAATTCCTTTATTACCGTGCCGTCCTGCAATTTTGTCGCCAACTTGAATTTTACGAATTTGGGCAATAAAAATTTGAATTTTTTCAAATTTATAAGCCAGTTTAGTACGTCGATTAAAAGTTAATGTTTCAATTACTCGACCATACTCACCTTCAGGCATACGATATGAAGTATCTCGAACACCTTTCGCTTTTGCTCCAAAAATTGCTCTTAATAATTTGGCTTCAGGTAATTGTTCGGATTCATCTTTAGCAATAACTTTTCCCACTAAAATATCACCTGGTTTAACGAATGTTCCTATAGAAACAATACCATCTTCATTTAAATGTTGAAGTTCCGAAAAATTTAAATTCGGAATATTTCGCGTTGTTTTTTCGTAAACTTCAGCTGTTTGGTCAATTTCAATTTCATAACGTTCAATATGGATAGAAGTAAAAACATCCTCATATACTAATCGTTCATTAATTAAAATTGCATCTTCAAAATTATAACCATGCCATGGCATATAAGCGACTAAAACATTTTGTCCAAGAGCCAATTCACTATTAGCGATACCTGGTCCATCTGTTAACATTTGGCCCGATTGAATTTTTTCTCCTTTCCAAACAATTGGCCGCTGATTAATACACGTTTCTTGATTTGAACGTTGATATTTTTGTAACGTATATTTACTATCTTTCCCAAAAGAATTTTTAATAATAATTTGATCCGCCGTTACTGATTCAACAATACCAGAATGATGAGCATTAATCGTGAAACCTGAATCAATAGCAATTTGATTTTCAAGACCTGTTCCAACAATAGGTTTTTGAGGTAATATTAATGGAACAGATTGTCGTTGCATATTTGAACCCATTAATGCTCGATTGGCATCATCATGTTCAAAAAACGGAATTAGTGATGCAGCAACGGATACAACTTGAATTGGAGAAATAGCAATAAAATCAACTTCAAAAGGCGTAACATTAACGAAATCTTGTTTATAACGAACAGGAATTAAATTTTTTGTTAAATAATTTTTTTCATTTGTTGAAATATCCGCAGGAGCAATTTTATAAAAATCTTCTAAGTCAGCAGTTAAATAAATTGGATTACCTGTTTTTATAACTTTTCCATTAATTACACGCCAAAAAGGTGTTTCAATAAAACCAGACTTATTCACCCGTGCACATGTAGTTAAGGATGCAATTAAACCCACATTTTGTCCTTCAGGAGTTTCAATAGGACAAATCCGTCCATAATGACTTGGGTGAATATCACGTACTGCAAAACTAATACGATCTCGGTCAAAACCCCCAGGTCCCAAACCACTAATACGTCGACGATGTGTTAACGACGATAAAGGATTTGTTTGATCCATATACTGAGATAATTGACTAGATCCAAAAAACTCTCGAACCGTGGCTCCAACAATATTAAAACTTGAAAGTTGACTAGAGCCCGTTTTATTTGTTTGACTCCGTAATTTTCTTAATAAACGTTGAAAACCAATACGGAATAAATTTTGTAATAATTCACCAACAGAACGAACTCTACGATTTTTTAAATGATCAATATCATCGCCAATTGTTTTAGAAATTGATAACTTAATTAAAGAATCAATAATTGCAAAGATATCTTCATAAGTAATTGTTTGAATCTGTTGGGGAACATTAAGATTTAATCGATTATTAATTTTAAAACGACCAATGCGTCCTAAACTATAATAATGATCATCAAAAATTCTTGAAAATTCAGATATATTTTTATAATAATCGTTATTTAAATGAAATCTTAATAATGGTTGTTCCAAATCAATATTTGTAGTAATTAATGGACTATGAAAATAAAAAAAATCTGAATGTTCTAAACTTTGGCAAATTTCCAAATCAGTTAAACCCATTTCTTTTAATAAATGGATAATTGGTTTTTGAGTAATCTTATCTAATTGAATTACTACTTCATCTTCTTGATTTTTAATTGGATATTTATATTGATTAATTTTTGTATTGCGTTGAAAACCGAATCGAATCCAGGAACCATATTCTGGAATTAAGATAGCAGTATAAAGATCTTTCTCTTGATAGTTAATTTTATAAATATCTTTAATTTCGTGATCATCTTTATACTGAACAATTTCTGACCTCGATTTTAAATATGTAAGATCATATAAATTTTGATTTTTTTTTCGTGTATATTTACATAGTTCTTTTAAACTCGTTGAAAAATAGAGAGTTGGTTTTAATTTTTTTTGCTGAATTTGTTCTGTTAAACTCTCAAGTTTTGTTTTACATTGAACAACATTCGTTTTTAAAAAGGTAAAATTTTGTAAATTCTTAAATGATGTTGTTGGACATAGAGAAACTAAAAGGAGTTCAGCACTAACCAACATGTGGTTTATGTGTTCATATTGGTTTAAAGTTTCTATAGCAAATAATGGAGAATGTATAAACTGATCCAAGTTTTGCAAACCAATAAAATAATTATTAAAATTAGATAACCATGGTTTGTATTTTGAATTTTCGACGAATAAGGGCTTTTGGTTTAAAATTTCATATTTAATTAAACATTTTAATAAAAAATTCCAGTATCTAAGAGATTGAGTAAGTTGTTGTTGAAAATTAGATAATTGAAAAACTTGACTATTTTTTAAATTTAACCAATGTAAAAATAGTTTAATTCGTTCAAACTTTATATCATTATTAACAGTTTTAGAAATTATTTGATAAATTTTAAATGATTCTAATAAAAAGGATTTAATAGTGCCGTTATGTTTTCTTAAATAATTGTACGAATACCCAATATTTCGTTCGTTTTTTAATGTTTTTGGGAAAAATAAAATTTGCTCGGATAAAAAAGGCTCTCCAATTGGTACAAACGAGCGAAGTTTATTAATATCTGTTGATAGAAATCTTTTTATTTTTTTTCGTTTTTTTTGATTTTTATTTTTTTCAAAATAAATCCCGGGACTGCGAATAATTTGACTTACAATAACGCGCTCACATCCATTTATAATGAATGTGGCAGAAGTTGTCATCAAAGGTAAATTTATAATTGGAAATTGACTATGGTACCGAATACTATTTAATTTTTTATTTCGGACTTCTAAGGGAATTACTAATTGTGCAGCATAATTTGCAGTATATTTTTTCGCACGTACAGTATTATAAATAGGTTTTACTAAACTATATTCTTGTCCAAATAAAATATACTCTGTATTATAGCTAAAATCATGAATTCTTGAGAACATGGATAATTCTTCATTTAACCCATATGCAATAAACCAGCAAAAACTGACTCTTTGCATTTCAATAAAATCCGGTAAAGCTGTTATATAGTTCATAGATTTTTTCATAATTTTTATGATTAATTATTTTTTGAATAATAATTAATGGTTAATCAGTTTTATTAAAAAATAATGAGAGTTAAGAAAATCTAGAACTTCTAAATTTTCTTAACGATAAAACGAAGATAGAAATTTTTACTTAACACTTAAAAAAATTTAAGCAGCTTTTAAATACGAGGCTAATTTAGATTTTTTTCGAGCAGCCGTATTTTTATGAAAAACATTTCGTTTCGAACCCTTATCAATTAAACTATATACAGAGCTTAAAATTTTTTGTGCTTTTATTTTCTCATCGGGATTCTGAGAAATTTTATAACCATCTACTGTTTTTAAAAACATTTTTGTTAATGTTCTTACAGAACTTTTATAAAAACGATTTTGTAAACGGTTTCGTTTAGTTACTAAAATACGTTTTTGTGCAGATTTAATATTAGCCATATTACTATTTATTAATCCTTTAATTTTTAAATTAAATACTTATATTTAGTAAAATATAATACATTTAATAGAAAATTGGAAGTTTTTGATTTGAAAAATTTTCTCTTGTTTTAGTTTTATTAAAAAAAAACGTAAAACCTTGATAAGATACAAATTTTTAGGCACTATTATTATATTAAAACTAGTATTACAAATTTATAAACAGTTATATGGCAAAAAATAAAGGGACTAGAATTCTAATTACCTTAGAATGTCTTGATTGTCGTTCAAATACGAATAAACGTTCTCAAGGCGTTTCACGTTACACAACACAAAAGAATCGTCGCAATAATCCAGAACGAATTGAACTTAAAAAATATTGCAAACATTGTAATCGCACAACAATACATAAGGAAATTAAATAAAAATGTTAATTCAAAAACAAAAATTTTCACCGATAAGTGTTAATCAAAAAATTGATTATAAAGATATTGATTTATTAAAATTGTTTATAACAGAACAAGGAAAAATTTTACCACGTCGTGCTACGGGCGTAACAGTTCAACAACAACGACAAATTGCAAAAGCAATTAAACGTGCACGTGCTTTAGCATTATTACCATTTGTAACATCAAATTCTATTTAAAAAATTCTAGAATTAGGTTTTATTAAATTAACCTAATTCTAGAATTTTAAATTATTTTAATTTTACGCAAAGGACTATTTAATGGGTAATTTTATCGATAAAACATTTACTGTCATGGCAGATATTCTTCTAAAAGTGTTACCAGCAAGTAAACAAGAAAAAGAAGCTTTCTCTTATTACCGAGCAGGAATGGCTGCCCAATCCGAAGGTAAGTATGCAGAAGCTTTAGAAAATTATTATGAAGCATTACAACTAGAAGAAGATCCTTATGATAGAAGTTATACATTATATAATATTGGATTGATTTATGGAAATAATGGAAATTATTCACAAGCATTAGAATATTATCATCAAGCATTAGAATTAAATGCAAATTTACCTCAGGCTTTAAATAATATTGCTGTAATTTATCATTCACAAGGATTAAGTGCATTAGAAATGCAAGAAGAAAATAGTGATTTAAATCTTGAAAACGAAGAATATATTGAATTAGCAAAAGAATTCTTTGATAAAGCAGCAGAATATTGGCGTCAAGCATTAAAATTAGCTCCCGACAATTATCCGGGTGCTCAGAACTGGTTAAAAGTAACAGGTCGATTAGTACCTGAAGATTCATTTTAAGTAATAAAAACGCGAAATGATAGAAGAGATTTTATTCAAGAATTCTGTTTCTTTTGTTGTACAATGGTAAGTAGTTAACAAATTTTAAATTTGTTAGTCTCGTAGGCTAATATGTTGCATTCTGAAAGTATATTTATTCTTAAATATTTAAAAATGTTAAGTCAAAATGGTAAAAGCTAGTATAAATAAAGGTTACGTTACTCAAATTATTGGTCCAGTATTAGATGTTGAATTTCCATCAGGAAATTTACCGCCAATTTATAGTGCGATTAAAATTGAAACTGAAGATGGTTCAACAATTGTTGAAGTACAACAATTATTAGGTGACAATAAAGTTCGTGCTGTATCTATGCGTTCAACTGACGGCTTAAAACGTGGTACTGAAGCTATTGATTTAGGTGCTCCTATTTCAGTTCCTGTAGGAACAACAACTTTAGGTCGAATTTTTAACGTAATTGGTGAACCTGTAGATGAGCAAGGTGATGTTTCATATGATGAAACTTTACCAATTCACCGTGATGCTCCTGCATTTACAGAATTAGAAACAAAACCATCAATCTTTGAAACAGGTATTAAAGTAGTAGACTTATTAGCACCGTATCGTCGTGGTGGTAAAATTGGTTTATTCGGTGGTGCTGGTGTAGGTAAAACTGTATTAATTATGGAATTAATTAATAACATCGCAAAAGCACACGGTGGTGTTTCTGTATTTGGTGGTGTAGGTGAACGTACTCGTGAGGGTAATGATTTATACGAAGAGATGAAAGAATCAGGTGTAATCAATGAAAAGAATTTCACAGAATCTAAAGTAGCTTTAGTATACGGTCAAATGAATGAACCTCCAGGAGCACGTATGCGTGTAGGTTTAACAGCTTTAACAATGGCTGAATATTTCCGTGATGTAAACAAACAAGACGTATTATTATTTATTGATAATATTTTCCGTTTTACACAAGCTGGTTCAGAAGTATCTGCATTATTAGGTCGTATGCCATCAGCTGTAGGTTATCAACCAACATTAGCAACTGAAATGGGTGCTTTACAAGAACGTATTACATCTACAACGCAAGGTTCTATTACATCAATTCAAGCAGTATATGTACCTGCCGATGATTTAACAGATCCAGCTCCAGCAACAACATTTGCACATTTAGATGCTACAACAGTATTATCACGTAATTTAGCTGCGAAAGGTATTTACCCGGCTGTAGATCCATTAGATTCTACATCGACAATGTTACAACCTGGTATTGTTACAGAAGAACACTACGAAATTGCAGAAACTGTAAAAGAAACACTACAACGTTATAAAGAATTACAAGATATTATTGCAATTTTAGGTATTGATGAGTTATCAGAAGAAGATCGTTTAACAGTAGCTCGCGCACGAAAAGTTGAACGATTCTTATCACAACCATTCTTTGTAGCTGAAATCTTTACAGGTTCACCAGGTAAATATGTAAGTTTAGAAGAAACAATTAAAGGTTTTACATTAATCTTAACTGGTGAATTAGATGATTTACCGGAACAATCTTTTTACCTTGTAGGTAATATCGACGAAGCAATTGCAAAAGCAGAAACTCTTAAATAAGGAGTAATATTATATGGTTATGAACATTCGAGTTCTGACTCCGGACAGAGTAATATGTTCGACAACAGCTGATGAAGTTGTTTTACCCGGCTTAACAGGTCAAGTAGGTGTATTAGAGGGTCATGCTTCTTTAATCACAGCTTTAGATACCGGTTTATTACGAATTAAATTAGATAATAAATGGACTCCAATTATTTTATGTGGAGGATTAGCAGAAATCGATAGAAATCGTGTAACTGTTCTGGTTAATGATGTAGAAGAACTTATTTCAGTTGAATTAAGTGAAGCGACAAAAGAATTAGAAAATGCTACTTTAGCAATTGAAAATGCAGAAACAAGCAAAGCACGTTTAGATGCGTCAATTGAATTAAAAAAAGCAACTGCACGTCTTGAAGCTATAAGTTATTTATCATAATTTTTTTAAAATAAAAAGAAAGATAGAATTCACTCCTACTTTCTTTTTATTTTAAAAATTAAAATTGAATCTAGATTTTAACTGATATATAAATAAAGTGCTTTTTTATATACCTACAAAAGAGATTAAAAAAGATAAATAATATAAAATCAAAACATATGGTAACGAATTCTGATTTTAACTTTACCAAAAATGAAATAGTTACTTTAGAGCTTCCATTTTCAGAGCATATTGAAGAATTAAGACAACGTACTTTTCATATTTTTTGGGTAATCTTAATATTATCTTGTTTAGCATTTTTTGAAGTTAAATTTTTAGTTAAAATATTAGAACTGCCTGTTGATAATGTAAAATTTTTTCAACTTTCACCTGGTGAATATTTTGTTTCAACTGTTAAAATTGCATTTTATGCAGGTCTTCTTTTTGGTAGTCCTTTTGCAATTGGACAATTAATCTTATTTTTATTACCTGGATTAACAAAAAAAGAAACAAAAATTATTTTACCATTATTATTAAGTTCTTTATGCCTATTCGGCTTAGGATTAGTATTCTCTTATTATGCATTAATACCAGCAGCTTTAAATTTTTTTTTAAATTATAGTGAAGAAGTGATTGAGCCATTTTGGTCATTTGATCAATATTTCGAATTTGTTTTAGTTTTGTTTTATAGTACAGGATTAGCATTTCAAATCCCAATTCTTCAAATTTTACTAGGTTTATTAAATATTATTTCAGCTAAACAAATGTTAGCTGCGTGGCGGTATGTCATACTAATCTCAACAATTATCGGTGCGGTTCTAACACCTTCTACCGATCCACTTACACAATTATTGCTATCAGGTGCAATATTATTGTTATATTTTTCAGGAGTAGGTATCCTGTTTTTAATAAAAAATTAATTTACATATCTATACTTAAAAAGTATTTTATTCATGGCAACTAACAAGTTTTTTAAAAGTCTTTTATTTACTTTAACGATTGCTATAAGTTTATTTGGTTTTTGTCTTGAAAATGCTTCAGCCTATCCAGTATTTGCACAACAAGGTTATTCAAACCCTCGTGCGGCAAATGGGAAATTAGCTTGTGCAAATTGTCATTTAAATCAAAAAGCGATTGAAATTGAAGCACCACAAGCGGTTCTTCCAAATTCAGTATTTGAAGTAGAAGTTAAAGTACCATATGATACCTCATTAAAACAAATTGGTGCAAATGGTCAAGCAGCAGATTTAAATGTAGGTGGAATTGTAATTCTACCAAAAGGATTTAAATTAGCTGCAAAAAATCAAATTTCAGCAGAAGTTAAAGCTAAAAACAAAGGCGTATTTATTTCACCATATAGTACTGAATTTGATAACATTTTAGTTGTGGGGCCAATCGCAGGAAAAACACATCAAGAGTTAATTTTCCCTGTAGTAGCTCCAGATCCAGAAACAAATTCAGATGTTAAATATTTAACATATCCAATGTACGCTGGTGGTAACCGCGGTCGTGGGCAAGTGTATCCGACAGGTGAAAAAAGTAATATTAATGCTTTTGGTGCACAACAAGCTGGTCAAATTGCCGAAGTAAGTACTACAGAAAAAGGCGAAACAAATATTACAATTATTAGTTCTGCAGGAACAAAAACATCACAGATCGTACCGGCAGGGTTAAAATTAATTGTAAAAGAAGGTGATGTAGTGAAAGCAGATCAAGCTTTAAATATTGATCCAAATGTTGGTGGGTTTGGCCAAGAAGAAACTGAAATTGTTCTACAAAATCCAGGCCGTATTATCGGCTATTTAGCATTTTGTTTCAGTGTATTATTAACACAAGTTTTCTTAATTTTAAAGAAAAAACAATTTGAAAAAGTACAAGCAGCTGAACTTAATTTCTAAAAAAAAAAGGAATGACCTACTTTTACGTCATTCCTTTTTTTATTTAGTATTTAATATAAATCATCTTCTTTATGTACTTCAACAGTACAGTCTGCTTTCACATATGCAATACATGTTAAGATAAAACCAGCAGCAACTTGATCATCATCTAAGAATGTTTGTTCTGATTGATCAATATCACTTACATTCGCAACTTTACCTGCACAAGTAGAACATGCACCCGCACGACAAGAATAAGGTAAATCAATCCCTTGTTCCTCAGCAGCATCTAAAATAAATACATCATCACTACAATCAATTGTTGTATCGATACCATGCTCGTCACTTACTAATTTCACTTTATAAGTACTCATATAACTCCTTATTATAAATATTTAGAAAGTAAAAGTCGAAATACTTTTCTGTTATTACTTTACTATCTTTTATTATACTACTTAAACTCGTGACAAAGAAATTTTTTTTATTAATTTTTTATTAATTCACTTTTATTTAAAACTTTGTTTTAATCGGCTTGCTTTACCACGTAAATTACGTAAATAATATAATTTTGAACGACGAACTTTTGATGACCGTAATACTTGAATAGAATCAATTTTAGGTGAATGAATTAAAAAAATTCGTTCGACACCAATACCGTCTAAAACTTTTCGTACAGTAATTGTTGTATTAACAGAACTATTTTTTTGAGCAATAACAGTCCCTTCATAGAACTGCACACGTTCTTTATTTCCTTCAATAATTTTTACACCAAGTTTCACAGTATCACCAATTCGAATTAATGGTAAATCTTTTTTCATAAAACTGTTGTTTAAATTATCAATGGTCTGTTGATTATATAATTTAACCATAAAACTTAATACAGATTTTAATAATATATTATTAGTAATATTACAGTTATATTAGTAAAAAAACAACATAAAAATTTCTAAATGCATTCGACTGGGTTCGAACCAGTGACGTTCCATAGGAAAACGGATTATGAGTCCGGTGCCTTCAACCACTCGGCCACGAATGCAAATTAAAGTGTACATTGGTTAAAAATTTGGAGCTGATGGGAATCGAACCCACGTCCATTTAAATTTTATTAAAGTACTCATTCACAGGCTTAGTCCAAAAAATGGACAAATATCTGAATTAATATATTCTAAACTATAAAAAGATAAAAGTCTAATTATAGGGAATAAAATAGCTTACTATAAAATTTTAAACTTAAACAGCAAAAACTAAAGAAGTTTGTTTATTATTAAAATTTGTTTTTAACGCTTTAAAATTAAAAGAAATTATATTCGTTGCATTTATTATAAAAATTTGTATGTTTTTACGAAGAATACGAGCTTCGACCTGCATCATACTGCTCTAAAATTTTAAATGTCAAAACCAAAACAGCCCCTAGTTATAGATTGGAATTATATAGAAGATAAAAAGTTGTAATAATAAGCATGAAGGGAATCGAACCCCCGACTTTCAGAATCGGAATCTGACGCTCTATCCACTGAGCTACATGCTTTGTGGATTAATCAACAATTTATATCTATATCTCTATTGATATTAAAATAACAAGTTAATTAGTTTCTATATTATCACTTATTAGATAAAACTGACAATAAAAAACATTAAATTTTCACTATTTTATTTAAAGTTTTAGACTCGATTAAAAATCGAATCTAAAACAGCTCTGTAAAAGAATTAGTAGTAAATTTTACCACCACCCCATTTCTCACTTAAAATCCGAGGAGATAACATAATGTGACCTGCAATTGCTGTTAAATCTTCGTCTGTTAATGAACGCATACGAGGATAAATATCAGCACTCTTAATACTAGGATGAATTTCAGCAATTGATTCTAATCCATCATATGTTGTTGGATTCTTCATAAAATCTACTAAAGCATTAATATTATCGCGACGTGGTGTAGCTAAACTTAACGCTTCTGGATCTAAACCGACATTTGGATTTGTTTTTGTAATCCCACCAACATGACAAGCACCACAAGTTGCATTAAATAAACGTTTTCCACGTTTAACTTGTTCAGGTGATAAAATAGTTGTTTTTCCTGCAGAATCTACAACTACAGTTCTTGTTGCATCATCTAAATCAATTGCTGATGCTGTTGTAACAAAAATATTAAAAATACAGAATAAAACTAATGCGCAGAATTTCGAATATTTTTTAAACATAATTTAAAAAGAGTGTTCACAAAATTGAAACCAAGAAAATAATAAATTATTATTATTTTTTTTTTTTAGCCATATTTGCTAGTAAACCACGTAATCGGATATTTTCCCAACCGGCAACTAAAAGTGATGCAATAATTAAAACTTGGCTAAATAATAAAATTGGATCCAAACGCCAACCATGCACCATTAAAATACAGCTATAAAGTAAACCAATAGTTGCAAAAAAGATATCTTCATCTCTTGCAACTTCCGGCTTAACTACTCGAAGAAAATATAATAATATTACTCCAAATCCTAAGATTAAACCTAATAAAATATTAGGACCAAAACCAATATTTATCATAATTAATTATTTTAAAATTTTAATTAAGTATAAATACTGTGTTAATAATTTGTAATAGTTATCTGTTAACTACGTGTTACACGATCACTTTTACTAATAATAATTAAAGCAATACCAATTACAGCTAACACTAAGCCACCTGCTACTAAACTAGAGATAAAATTTGCTACTGAACTTGTCATTTTTAATTCCGTTTTTTTTTAATTAAAAATAGTAAGATTGACTACGTTATTAATTGTATCAGCTTTTAAAAAAAAAAACATAACTAATATTATTATTTGAATAGTTTATTGGATTATTATCCAAAACTAAATCTGAAACCTTGAATTAAACGAAGAAATATTTAAGGTATAGTCTTTATACAAATAAAATCTCTAAAGTTTATGCTGCTATTTTACAATCCTGACATAGTAAATTTTCAATTAAATTTTACAGAGATCTATACCCACTAATAATAATAATAAATTAAATAAAAATAAGCAACTATTTATTTAAAAATTAACACTATTGTTATTTTAGTCTATATGATTTATAATTATAAATAAGCCCGGATAGCTCAGTTGGTAGAGCAGTGGATTGAAGATCCTCGTGTCACCAGTTCGAATCTGGTTCTGGGCAGGTAAATATTCGATTTTATAAGACGCTTTGAAATTTTGTATACTTAGAATCATAACATAGTTTTACAGTACCTAGCGGCCCATTACGTTGCTTTGTTACAAGTAATTCAGCTATTTCTTCTGATAATTTTTCAGTTTTTAATTGTAGATTATAATAATTCTCTCGATATAACATTAATACAAGATCAGCATCTTGTTCAATAGAACCACTTTCTCTTAAATCAGCTAATATTGGACGTTTATTAATACGCGTTTCAACATTACGACTTAATTGGGATAAAGCAATTATAGGAACGTTGAATTCACGTGCAATACTTTTTAAATAACGTGTAATTTTTGAAAGTTCTTGAACACGACTCTCAGTTTTTGAGATTCCCAAAGAATACTGCATTAATTGTAAATAATCGATAATTATTAAACCAATTCGATTTTGTTCAAAAATAATAGTTTTAATTTTTGAACGAATTTCTTGAATGGATGGATTTGATGTATCGTCAATAAATAAAGGTAAAGCCGATAATTCTTTTACTGCTTTATTGATAATATGCCAATCGGTTGCTTGTAAATTACCTGATTTAAGTCTAAAATTATTAATATTTGTTTCACTAGATAATAATCGATAGATCAATTGCTCTTTAGACATTTCCAAACTAAAAAATAAAACAGGTAATTTAGTTTGTTTTAAAATATTTAAAGTGAAGTTTAAACATAACGCTGTTTTTCCCATGGATGGTCGTCCAGCCACAATAATTAAGTCTGATTTTTGAAATCCTTGTGTCAATGCATCAAGATCATAAAATCCCGAGGAAAGTCCTGCTAAACTTGGATTATGCTTTTTTTGTTTCAATTCAGCACTAATATTTGCAAATAATTCAGCGTTACTTGAAAGATTTTTTGAATTTGGTTTATTTGTTAAAGCAAAAAATTCTGTTTCTAAATCCTCTAAAATTTTCTCCAGTGGAACATTTGTAATATAGCTTGAATTTATTGCGGCGTAACCTAATTTAATCAATGAACGACGAATATAATTTTCTTGAACTAATTTTATATATTCTTCTAAATAAACTAAATTTGGAACCTGAGCAGCTAAATCAGTTAAAAAGTCAACGCCACCAATTATTTCTATTTGACCATTATCTTGAAGAAAAGTAGTTAAGGTATTAATATCAATTGAAATGTTTGATTGATACATTTGAATAATTGCTTTATAAATTGCTTGATGACTTTTAAAATAAAAGGTTTTAATTTGTAAATTTCGTACTGTATCGTCTAGTGAATTATTATGTAATAATAAAGTATTTAAAATTGTTCGTTCTGCCACTAAATTATGAGGTAAAGGGTTTTCAGAATTAAATCTTTCAGAGCATATATTAAATTTTTCCATATTTTTTTACTAAAAATTATCTTACTGTAATGGTTATTAAAAGTTGCTTTTTAAATTTAGTATAGGTATAATCAGTATTACATATTTGCGTCCTTAGTTCAGTTGGTAGAACGCTAGTCTCCAAAATTAGATGTCGAGGGTTCAAGTCCTTCAGGGCGCGTTTCTCTTTTTTAAGAGGTTTTAAAAGCTTTAAATAGAATTTTATAATATTTAATATTCTGTAACTATATTATTAATTTTGAAATTCAAATTGATATTCAAGAATTAATAATACGGTCAAGATTCTTTGTCATCGAAAAATATTTCGATTAGAAATAGAATCAAATTAGAATGAAAAGAATAGATTTTATGAAAAAATATTAACCAATGGCTAAAAAAATCACTGCATTAATTAAATTAGCATTACCAGCAGGAAAAGCAACCCCAGCACCACCAGTAGGGCCAGCCTTAGGTCAACATGGTGTAAATATCGCAGCATTTTGTAAAGAATATAATGCAAAAACAGGTGATAAAGCAGGTTTAATTATTCCTGTTGAAATTTCGGTTTATGAAGATAGAAGTTATACTTTTATTTTAAAAACACCTCCAGCATCTGTTTTACTGGCAAAAGCAGCCAAAGTGCAAAAAGGTTCTTCAACTCCAAATCGAATAAATGTTGGTTCAATTACTAAAGCTCAATTAGAAGAAATTGCAAGCATTAAGTTACCAGATTTAAATACAACCAAAATTAGTAGTGCAGTCAAAATTGTAGAAGGTACTGCTAAGAATATGGGTATTTCTATTACTGACTAATTATTTTGGTTATAAATTTTAAAAGGGAAATATATGCCAAAGCTATCACGACGTCAAAAAGACAATAAAGTAAAAACAAAAAATATAGTTTTTTCTAACCTTGAAGAAGCTATAAAAATGTTAAAAGATACTGCAAATGCAAAATTTGTTGAAACAGTTGAATTACATGCAAATTTAAATATTGACCCTAAATATGCAGATCAACAGTTAAGAACAACAGTTACTTTACCTCATGGTATTGGTAAGTCAGTGCGAATTGCTGTATTAACAAATGACTCAAATATAGAAGAAGCCCAAGCTGCAGGTGCGGATATTATTGGAAGTAATGACTTAATTGAAGAAATTAGTAAAGGTAATATTGATTTTGATTTATTAATTGCGACACCTGATATGATGCCTAAATTAGCAAAACTTGGTCGAGTTTTAGGGCCAAAAGGACTTATGCCATCACCAAAATCAGGAACTGTAACAACAACAATCACATCAACATTATCCGAATTTAAAAAAGGTAAATTTGAATATAAAGCTGATAAAACAGGAATTGTTCATATTAGTTTTGGTAAATCAGATTTTAGTGAAATTCAATTAAGTGAAAATTTACAAGCGTTATATAAATCAATTGAACAAAATCGTCCATCGGGTGTAAAAGGTAAATATTTTAAAACTTTATTTATTTGCACTAGTATGGGACCATCAATTCAATTAGATTTAGGAATTTTTGCTTAAATCTTAAAAATCAACAAAAGAATTTTTGTATTTATTTAAAAAATTAATTAATAAAAATATTATGTCAGAAAAAATTGATCAAATCGTTGAAGAATTAAAAACATTAACATTATTAGAAGCTTCTGAATTAGTAAGTAAAATTGAAGAAACTTTCGGTGTAGATGCATCTGCTAGTGTAGGTGGTCCTGCAATGGTAATGGCTGGTCCAGTAGCAGTAGAAGAAGTAGAAGAAAAAACAGAATTTGACGTAATGTTAGATGAAGTACCTGCTGATAAGAAAATTGCTGTATTAAAAGTTGTTCGTACAATCACAGGCTTAGGCTTAAAAGAAGCAAAAGAATTAGTAGAATCAGCTCCAAAAGTTGTTCAAGAAGGGATAGCAAAAGAAACAGCGGAAGATGTTAAGAAACAAATTGAAGATGCAGGTGGTAAAGTATCGTTAAAATAAAATGCTACTGAAAGAAAAATTTAATTCTTAATAAAATTATTTGAAAAATATTTGAATCTACGAGAAAGCGAATAAAAGTTTCAACTCTCAAGTTAAAAAAAAGATAAAATATTGGATATCTAATTTTATTAAGAATTAGAAAATGTAATATAATTTTTTTGTTTTATTTAACTATAAAAATTTTTAAAGAAAGTAATACGAGATTACTTTCTTTAAATTTCAAATTGATTACCACGACGATATTGTAAAAATGCAGCTACAAAAAGACCAAATGCACTTACAGTAATCATACCTAAAACAATACCAGATAATAAAGGCTCTACCATTTTATTCGTAATTATTAATATAAAAATATAAACATAAGATATATCTATACCATATTATAATTGAATAAATTTTTCAATTATAATATTGATTTAATATAGTAATAAAATCCGATTATAAACGAGAAATTTAATATCTCCTATTATCTAAATCCAATTGCCGCTTGCCAAACAAAAGCTAATAATAAGAAGAAAACTGGAATAATTGGTAATATGTCAACAATTGGACTAAAAATTACATATGCTTCTGGTAAGCGAGCTAATAATAAACTTTCCATAAGTAAAACCTCTATATATATATAAATTGTTAAATATATTAAATTTAATAATATTAATTCTACTATAAAAATTAGTAAAAGTTTGATTTATCTTTAGCATATTTTTTTTAATCTAAACTATTTTCATATACAATAAACAATAAGAATTTTTCTCAATAACATATTATTAATATCAACTGTTAAATAACAAAAAATATGGCAGCTGCATTTTTACCTTCAATTTTAGTTCCTCTTGTTGGATTAATTTTCCCTGCTTTTAGTATGGCATTATTTTTCTTATACGTTTCAAATGACGATATTGCTTAAAAATAAGTAATGTTGACTATTTCAGTTCGAAAAACATATAATTTCAAACATCAGATTTTCTATTTAATCTGTTTAACATTGAATCTAATGTTTGAAATTAATCATTAGATAAATATAAATATAAATAAAAGATTATTCTATATTGAACGTCTAAAAATTTTTTATTTCCGTTATTTATTAGTAATTTAATTTTTTTGAATTAATTTTTAACTACAATAAAAATTTCTAATTATATTGATATATAATGGTAAGCATAAGCTGATAAGACGAAAGTAAAAATTACTAATAAGGTTTACTTTTTCAATATTTTTATTTAAGGATTTAAAAATATGACCATTGCTATTGGACAAAACCAAGAACGTGGCTTATTTGATCTTATTGATGACTGGTTAAAGAAAGATAGATTTGTCTTTATTGGTTGGTCAGGTTTATTATTATTCCCTACTGCGTACTTAGCAGCAGGTGGTTGGATGACTGGTACAACATTTGTTACATCATGGTATACACATGGTTTAGCAAGTTCATACTTAGAAGGTTGTAACTTCTTAACAGCAGCTGTTTCTACACCTGCAAATAGTATGGGACATTCATTATTATTATTATGGGGTCCAGAAGCTCAAGGTGATTTTACACGTTGGTGTCAAATTGGTGGATTATGGACTTTTGTTGCATTACATGGTGCTTTTGGTCTAATTGGATTCTGTTTACGTCAATTTGAGATTGCTCGATTAGTAGGTATTCGTCCTTATAACGCAATTGCTTTCTCAGGTCCAATTGCTGTGTTTACTTCAGTTTTCTTATTATACCCATTAGGACAAGCTAGTTGGTTCTTTGCTCCTAGTTTTGGTGTTGCAGCAATTTTCCGTTTCTTATTATTCTTACAAGGTTTCCACAACTGGACATTAAACCCATTCCACATGATGGGTGTTGCTGGGATTTTAGGTGGTGCTTTACTTTGTGCTATTCATGGTGCAACAGTAGAAAACACATTATTTGAAGATGGTGATGCAGCAAACACATTCCGTGCTTTTACACCAACACAATCGGAAGAGACTTACTCAATGGTTACTGCTAACCGTTTCTGGTCACAAATTTTCGGTGTTGCATTCTCAAATAAACGCTGGTTACATTTCTTCATGTTATTCGTACCTGTAACTGGTTTATGGACAAGTTCTATTGGTATCGTAGGTTTAGCATTAAATTTACGTGCATATGATTTTGTATCACAAGAATTACGTGCAGCAGAAGATCCAGAATTTGAAACATTCTATACAAAAAACATTTTATTAAACGAAGGTATCCGTTCTTGGATGGCGGCACAAGATCAACCGCATGAAAACTTCGTATTCCCTGAGGAGGTATTACCACGTGGAAACGCCCTTTAATAGTAGTATTGCAGGTCGCGACATTGAGTCAACAGGTTTTGCTTGGTGGAGTGGAAATGCTCGTTTAATCAATGTATCAGGTAAATTATTAGGTGCTCACGTAGCACACGCAGGTTTAATGGTATTTTGGGCTGGTGCTATGGTATTATTCGAAGTATCACACTTTGTACCAGAAAAACCAACGTATGAACAAGGTTTTATCTTAATCCAACACTTAGCAACGTTAGGCTATGGAATTGGACCAGGTGGTGAAATTACAACAACTGTTCCGTATTTTGCGGTTGGTGTTATTCATTTAATCTCTTCTGCAGTATTAGGCTTTGGTGGTCTTTATCACTCATTATTAGGTCCAGATACATTAGAAGAATCATTCCCATTCTTTGGATATGACTGGCGTGATAAAAACAAAATGACTACAATTTTAGGTATTCATTTATGTTTATTAGGTTTAGGTTCATTCTTATTAGTAATCAAAGCAATGTATTTAGGTGGTGTTTATGATACATGGGCACCAGGTGGTGGTGATGTACGTTATATTACAACACCAACGTTAAATCCAATTGTAATTTTTGGTTATGTATTCCGTTCACCATTTGGTGGTGACGGTTGGGTAGTTTCTGTTAATAATATGGAAGACATTATCGGGGGTCATATCTGGGTAGGTGTTTTATGTATTGTTGGTGGTATTTGGCATATCTTTACAAAACCATTTGCTTGGGCTCGTCGTGCCTTTGTATGGTCAGGTGAAGCATACTTATCATATAGTTTAGCTGCAATTTCACTTATGGGTTTCACAGCAGCTTTATATGCGTGGTATAACAATACTGCTTATCCAAGTGAATTATATGGTCCAACAGGTCCAGAAGCTTCACAATCACAAGCATTTACATTCTTAGTTCGAGATCAACGTTTAGGTGCAAATGTATCATCAGCGCAAGGTCCAACAGGTTTAGGTAAATATTTAATGCGTTCACCAAGTGGGGAAATTATTTTTGGTGGTGAGACAATGCGTTTTTGGGATTTACGTGCACCGTGGGTTGAACCATTACGTGGTCCAAATGGTTTAGATATCAACAAAATTAAAAACGATATTCAACCATGGCAAGAACGTCGTGCTGCTGAATATATGACACATGCACCATTAGGTTCATTAAACTCTGTAGGTGGTGTTGCAACAGAAATTAACTCTGTAAACTATGTATCACCTCGTTCATGGTTATGTTGTTCACACTTCTTCTTAGCATTCTTCTTCCTAGTAGGTCATTGGTGGCACTCTGGTCGTGCTCGTGCTGCAGCTGCAGGATTTGAGAAAGGTATTAATCGTGCAAACGAGCCTGTATTATCAATGCGTCCTATTGATTAATAATTCTAATTTTATTCAGCTTCTAAAGCTGAATAAAATTTTTCAGAATTATAAAAAATTTTTTCTTTAATCTTTTAACAAATAATAATTATACGTTCTAGTTTTTAGTTTTTAAAACTTTGATAACTGGGTTACCTGGGACTCGAACCCAGAACAAATCGGTTAAAAGCCGAGTACTCTACCATTGAGTTAGCAACCCTTACTTAATATTAACATGAATCTATAAAAATATTAAAGTATTTAATATAAAAAAATTTTATATACAATATAGTTGTAATAAATAAAATATTATTTAAAATAATATTTTTACTTTAACAATTTTAAAGTAAAATGAAAAGTAACATTATCGGTTATTTTGTTATTTGAAATTTTAATAAAAATTTATAAATTAAGGATTTGAAAAATGATTAATTGGCAAGTTATTGGTCAGCTAGTAGCAACGGGTGCTATCATGTTAGCAGGTCCGGTAGTAATTATATTATTAGCTTTAAAAAAGGGTAATCTTTAATAATATCATTCTTTAGATCATCAATATAAAAAGTTTTCAAAAATATTTATGGTAACTGCATTAACAGCTGCATTTGTCTTAATTTCAGTAGGTTTAATTATAACTGTTCCAGTAGCTTTAGCGACTCCAGGTGAATGGGAAATGTCTAAAGATAATTTTACTAAAGCTTTCCAAGCTTGGGTAAGTCTTGTAATCGTTATTGCTGCTGCTGATGGTATTACATCGTCAATTTAGTCAAACTAGAAATTATAGTTTATACTATAATTTCTAAAAATAAATATACTGTTGACATATATAGGAAAAAATTATAATATACTATGTTACAGAAGTAGATATATATAGCATGTACTATGCGGGCATAGCTCAGTGGTAGAGCGCAACCTTGCCAAGGTTGATGTCGCGCGTTCGAATCGCGTTGCCCGCTCTCTAGTTTGTTTAAACTAGGAGTAAAAATTAATTAGCCCCCATCGTCTAGAGGCCTAGGACAGCTCCCTTTCACGGAGCAGACAGGGATTCGAATTCCCTTGGGGGTATATTAATAAATTTTTTTTATTTTAACTCTTGTATTATAGATAAATTTATCGTAACATTATCTTTGTAACATTATATCAAGAACATCTTTGACCCTATAATGTGTTGTGGTTTATTTTAGTTAAAGTTTAGATATAACTAATCTGTTGAAAAAAATTTCTAGTAAAAAACCATTTTAATTTTTGAGTAAAGTTAAACTTTAATTTAAATAGAATTATATAAATTAAAATGGAAACATAAAATATGCCGATTTTATTAAAACTTTTTTGTTTATTGATTAATATTGATCAAGAAACAATTTTAAACTTTTTCGGAATCCAAGATCCAAATAATTTTGGTGACGCTTCTTATAGTTCTTTAAATGAATTAGCATCAGTTTCAACTGAAGTTTCATTCGGGACTATCAAATTAATTTTTGCAGGATTACTTGAACGTTATCAAGATGGATTAGGACTTACAGATATTGAGAATATTATTTTATTTATTACTTTTGTTCGATTTATCATACTTGCCTTAAAATACAATATAAAAACCTCATTTTATATATGTTGTATTGGATTAGTAGCTGGCGGACTCTGGTATTTTCATCTTAAAGATTTGTTTCTTTGGTACCGAGATGTTTTGTTAGTAAATCGCTTAACAAGTAAATTTGTTTTTGAAGCTCGAAGTGCTGAAATTAGTGAACAAGTTACAAGAATAGGCTCTGATAAAGGCTTTAATAGTCCAATTAATTTTCTAAAATATGCATTTGTAGAAGCTGGAAAAAGACCTGGTGGTTATCAAATTGACCCGATATCAATGGTTTTTACACAAGTACCTCAAACACTTAAAGCACAAACTGACAAATTTTATTACGCAGTATTTGGTCGAATAGTTCCAACAGTTTGGGCATTTTTAACAGAACAAGTTGTTGAATATATCCCAATTATCACATATTTAGTTGTAGTGAGGTTGAATAAAAAATATTGTCCATATCTTATAAGATGGCATTGGACGTTTTTATGGACATTTTCTGTGATTGAAAATGCTTTTATATCATTAGTTCGAAGATTACAATTTTATTTATTTCAAATTGTTTTACCTGAAGATAAATACTTAGAACAACCCATAATTTTAGGGTTATTAGTCGGAATATTATTAATTCATTTTCTTGTTGTTATATTTGGTTTATTACATGCAACGTGTGGCCAATATTTTTATTTTCCTTTTATAACGGAAAATGCAGAAGTTCATATCGGTCCCCGACCACAAAATAGTATATATAGTGGTGGTTATACTGCATGGCAAAATAATAAAGATAAACGCATTAAATGGATAATTGGGGGTGGAAAAAATAGTTGGCAACTTTATATTCCAAGACTATGGTGGGGTTGGTTTGGTCGTGGTGCCAGTGTATTAGATAATGACTCTCGATATAAAGAACGTGAATATAGGAAAAAACGTCGTAAACGTTTTGTAGAAAAACGTAGAAAACGATTTAATAAACTTATTCGAAATTTAGAGAAATGGATTTTTAACAATTAAAAACTAAATAGAAATTTGTAAATAGATTCTAAACATAAAAAACGCTAGATTAACCTATTTATTAGAATATTTAGCATATCTAAATATTCTAATAACAATTAAATATTAGGTATTTAATTCTATTTTATAATGATGAACCTAAACCAGAATAAGCACCATAGAAAAATAAACTAAGCATTGTAATTACTGCTAAACCACCAACAAGGCCTACTAGCCATAAAGGAATTCTACCTGTATTTGCCATTAAAAAAACTCCTATCTATAAAATTAATTGAAGAAATAACTTGAAAATAATACAGCTAAAACAAAAATTAATAGAAGTCCCCAGTAAAGAGAAGTTCGATTTAATTCTACTGCTTGTTTATTTGGATTTGGACCTGTCATATATTTTACCTCGTGTCTATATAAGTAAATTATCGTTGAATAAATTGCATTGCTGTAATGCCACCTAAAAAGAATACTGTAGGAATGGCTAAACCATGAACAGCTAACCAACGGAAAGTAAAAATTGGATATGCTACAGGCTGATTAATATTTTTTGACATTTTGTTTACCTCTTATAATTATAAACCTTTAGTTAAATCTTCTAATTCTTGTTTTGCACTAAAACGATCATTTACTAATGGTACTTGTTGACGATCTTGTGTGAAGTATTCATTTGGACGTGGTGTTCCAAATACATCATAAGCTAAACCTGTACTAACAAATAACCAACCTGATACAAAAAGAGATGGGATTGTAATACTATGAATAATCCAATAACGTACACTTGTAATAATATCCGAAAACGGACGTTCACCTGTAGATCCACCAGACATAATTAAAAATTCTCCTGTAAAAAATGATTGTTGCTCATTCAAAAACTTAACCAAAAGCGGGCAGGGGGAATCGAACCCCCATCATTAGCTTGGAAGGCTAAGGTTTTACCACTAAACTATGCCCGCATATCTTAAGTATAAAACTATGCGAGCATAAAAAGCAATAAAGGGATTATAAATTTTCTAAGTTCAAATCTAAAAATTGTGCTAAATCAGCCGCTTGCGTTTCTAGAATTGAAATAGAAATGGGTTGTTGAACGGGCGTTAAAGGAATTCGTCGTTCATCTTTTAAGCATAGATAGAGAGTTCTCGTTGGGTTCAGTCCTTCAGAAATTTTGATTCCAATAGCTTGAACATTAGTTAAGGGATAAGTTAAGAAAATTTCTCGATTTTTACCAGGAAAACCTTTCCGAACAATTTTAACTAAGTTTTCAATTTTATTGTATTCATTATAACCACTACCAATATCCCAAAATATTGTTAGTGTAATATATATACAAATCGAAAGACTTAATGTTCCATAAAACATCATAACAATTCCTTGCGGAATAAAAACTAATTCTTTTGCATTTGTAAACGGTAAAAAATTAATTTTAAAATAACTCGATAATCCGGCTAAAAAAAAACCGAACCCACCTAGACCTAAAAAAATACTCCAAAAATAATTACTAAAACGTCGTGATCCAACAATTTGATCTCGTCGAATCTCTTTTTGCATTTGTTGCCTTTTATTATTTTATTTGTTTATTGATTAAATTAATTTAATCGATTTTAAACCTAAAAATAACCCAGATGCAACTGCAAAACAAAATCCTACCAATAAAAAATAATCAATAGCAATAGTCATAAAATCTTTTTGTTTTATAAAAATGAAGTTTATAAAAATTTTTCTGTATATTAGTATATATTATATAGTAATCTATATAAAAATTTTGGTTGGTAAAAATTTTCATTAATTTTTTAAATACCTTAGATTATTTAAACAAATTTACTACTAATTTCATTAAATTTTAAATTAAATTTATGGCTAATTTTATTAAACCGTATAATGATGATCCATTTGTAGGTCATTTAGCAACACCTATTACATCATCAGCTGTAACACGTGCTCTTTTAGGCAATTTACCAGCGTATCGATTTGGTTTAACTCCTTTATTACGGGGTTTAGAAATTGGTTTAGCACATGGATATTTTTTAATTGGTCCATTTGCTAAATTAGGACCATTACGCGATTCAGATATCTCATTATTCGCAGGTTTTCTTTCAACAATTGGTTTAATTCTAATTTTAACATTAGGGTTAACAATTTATGGAGCAGCAATGTTTAAACAAGAAAAAGATTCTAGTGTAGATACAATCAATCAACTTCAAACAAAAAAAGCTTGGGATCAATTCAAAGGTGGCTTTTTTGTAGGAGCATGTGGAAGTGCAGGTTTTGCATTAATTTGTTTATCAAGTATCCCCACTTTTAGTTAAAATTAACATTTTACATTATAATAATAAATCGGTTATTGTTTAACCGATTTATTATCTTTAAAATCATAGTTTCATATTACATTAGAAATATTTATGCACACACCACAAATTAATTTACAAGAAGAATATGCTAAAACAGAAATAGCTAAAATTCTAAATATTCTAGACGAAGAACTAGTTGGATTAGTTCCCGTTAAAACACGAATTCGTGAAATTGCAGCTTTATTATTAGTAGATAAATTAAGAAAAAATCTTGGAATTGCGGCCGGTAGTCCAGGTTTACATATGTCATTTACAGGTAGTCCTGGGACAGGAAAAACTACAGTTGGATTAAAAATGGCAGATATTTTATATCAATTAGGATATATTACACAAGGTCATTTATTAACGGTAACACGAGATGATTTAGTAGGCCAATATATTGGTCATACTGCTCCAAAAACAAAAGAAGTACTGAAAAAAGCAATGGGTGGCGTGTTATTCATTGATGAAGCGTATTATTTATATAAACCAGATAATGAAAGAGATTACGGTTCAGAGGCAATTGAAATTTTATTACAAGTAATGGAAAATCAACGAGATGAATTAGTTGTAATCTTAGCAGGTTATAAAGAACCAATGGATAAATTCTATGAATCAAATCCAGGTTTATCATCACGGATTGCTAATCATATTGATTTTCCAGATTATACAGTTCCAGAATTATTACAAATTTCAAAAATGATGCTTGCTGAAGAACAGTATCAATTAACACCACAAGCCGAAATTGCATTAGAACAGTATATTACACGACGAAAAGAAAAACCATTATTTGCAAATGCTAGAAGTATTAAAAATGCATTAGATCGAGCTCGAATGCGTCAAGCCAATCGAATTTTTGATAGTCGAGGTCAAATTTTAACAAAACGAGAATTAGTAAATATTGAAGCACAAGATATTTTACAAAGTACTGTTTTTAATTAAGAAGAAACGTGAATTAATACATTAAAATAAAACTTTATGAGTTTATTAGTGATTGGCGGAACGGGTACCTTAGGAAGGCAAATCGTATTACAAGCTTTAACAAAAGGATATCAAGTTCGTTGTATGGTAAGAAATTTTCGTCGCGCAAATTTTTTAAAAGAATGGGGCGCAGAATTAGTTTATGGGGATTTAAGTATACCTGAAACAATTCCCCCATGTTTACAAGGAATAACTGCTGTTATTGATGCATCAACAAGTAGACCTTCAGATTTAGATGCATTAAAAAAAGTAGATTGGGATGGTAAATTAATTTTACTTGAAGCGTCAACAGCCGCAAATATCAAACGCTTCATATTTTGTTCAACACAGAATTTAGAACAATTTGAAAATATCCCCTTACTGGCAATGAAACAAGGAATTGAAATAAAATTAAAAGCTTCACAAATTCCATATACAATCTTTAGATTAAGTGGATTTTATCAAGGCCTAATTGAACAATATGCAATTCCAATCTTAGAAAATTTACCCATTTGGGTTACAAATGAAAATACTTCTGTATCTTATATGGATACACAAGATATTGCTAAATTTTGTTTACGATCATTACAATTACCTGAAACAGAGAATAAGACTTACATTTTAGGCGGTCCAAAAGGGTGGGTATCATCAGAAATTATTAGTTTATGTGAACAATTAGCAGGTCAAACTGCCAAAGTAAATCGAATTCCTATTTTTATTTTACAATTAACTAGTCAAATAGTTGGATTTTTTGAATGGGGACAAAATATTAGTGATCGTTTAGCATTTGCTGAAATTTTAAATGTTGAAAGTAATTTTTCAAAATCAACCTTTGATATTTATAAAACATTTAAAATTGATTCAAATGAAGTAATACAATTAGATGATTATTTTCTAGAATATTTTATTCGTTTATTAAAACGTTTACGAGATATTAACTTTGAAGATGTTCAAAAACAGAAAAATTTAATAATTTAATGTTTTCTTATCAGTGAATTACACAAGTTTTATTGGTAAAATTGTTAAAAAACCCGAACGAAGCTTTTTTGAAAATGATATTTCAGTTACCGAAATTATAATAAAATTTCCACAATTGAGATCTAATAATGCAGGTAATATTGTACATTTATCAGTTTGGGGAAAGATAGGTTCTGAATATATTGAATATTATGATATCAATGATTATATAGTTGTTGAAGGATATATTTCACTACGACAACCGGTATTAAAATCTTTGTATTTTCAAAAGGATAAACAAGTTGAAATTTCTGTCTTTAAAATATATCCATTTATTTTAAATACAAATGACAAACCAAAATTGAAAAAATAGATAGATTTTCTAGAATTAAATTATTCAGAATTTCTATATTTTAGTATAATTAATATTATTAAAAACAGTTCCTAGGAAAAAATTGTATGATAACTTTAAAAATTTTAGTTTATACAACTGTAATCTTTTTTGTTTCGTTATTTATTTTTGGTTTCCTTTCAAGTGATCCTTCACGAAATCCAAATCGTAAAGATCTTGAATAACTTTAAAAGAAACTTCGTTAAATCTATTCTGAGAAACCAGAATAGATTTAACGAAGTTTTTTAACTTTCGGTTTAGGTTCTAACACCAAATAATTATTTTTTCTATTAATTTTATTCACGCTAAAAAGAAAAATAATTTTTTTATTGAAAAGTAAACTATTATATATAGTAATAATATTCCTAATATGAAATTTTTTACTAAACAATACTTCTTTAACTATCTTTTTTCTATTTTATTAATGAAACGTTTTAATTTATTAACTTTACTTATTGCAGGTTTAATTACTTTAAGTCCAATGACTGCATCTGCAGAGATTGGTGGCTTAACAAAATGTAGTGATTCTCCTGCATTTGAAAAACGCTTAAAAGCTAGTGTTAAAAAACTAGAGCAACGTATGAGTACATATGAAGCAGGTACACCTCCGGCACTAGCATTACAACAACAAATTGAACGAACAGAAGCTCGTTTTGATAAATATAGTCGTTCAGAATTATTATGTGGAACAGATGGTTTACCACATTTAATTGCAGATGGCCGTTGGAGCCATGCGGCAGAATTTATGTTACCCGGTTTTGGTTTTATCTATATTTCAGGATGGATTGGATGGGTAGGACGAAAATATTTACGAGCAGTTAGTACAACTAAAAACCCCGCGGAAAATGAAATTATTATTAATGTACCATTAGCATTAAAAATAATGACAACAGGTTTTATTTGGCCAATTTCTGCATGGCAAGATTTTGTTAGTAGTGATTTAGTTGCAGCAGATAAAGATGTGACAGTATCGCCACGTTAATCTGAGTACTTATTTAATTTTTAATTAATCTTATTTATGAATAATTTTCTAAAATATTTATCAACAGCTCCTGTTCTTTTAACATTATGGATGACTTTTACAGCTGGATTTATTATCGAAATTAATCGTTTCTTTCCTGATATGTTAGGTCTATATTTTTAATTTTTTTAAAGTTTAAAATAAATATTTAATAATAATATTTAGCATATTATTATTAAATATTTATTATTCACCTTGAACTTTTAATAATGCAAACCCTAAAGAAAGTCCAAATAAAGTCATAAAAAAACAAACTACTGCAGTTGTAAGAATTTCTGCATTTGCAAATGGGAAAATTTGAAGAATCAATGCCATAATATTTAAAAATTTTTAAGTTTTATCAAGTACCAACAATTAGAAACCATTTCTTGCCCAAACAACTAGAGCTAATGAAAAAGTAAACATTGTCATTAAACCTGCCCAACCTAGACTAATAATATCCATATTTATTTTTAAATTAATGTAAACAATATAATTTAAAAGGATTTAAAAACCTTTTAAATTATTTCTTTAGTATAATTATACAATACCATTTTCCCAATCAACGTCAACGCTTTCAATAATTAAAGATGAATTATAAATTTGTAATATAATTAATAAAAATACTAAAAATAGGGCCATTACTAAAGACATAATTGGTGTTGTTCCCCAACCAGGTGCAACTTTACCATATTCAGCATTTAACGGGCGTAAAATTTCGCCTAATCTTGTTCTTAATGCCATAAAATTTTTATAGTTTTAATAAATTAATTTTTCTATTACATGTTATATAATACTAAATTGTTAATTTAGATAATAATAATAACATGGAAACAGCAACTATTATTGTAATTTTTGTATCAAGTTTACTTTTAGGTATTACTACATATTCAATATATACCGCTTTTGGACCAGCATCTAAAAATCTACGTGATCCGTTTGAAGAACATGAAGATTAAAAAATAAAACCAATTAAATGGTTTTATTTTTTAATAATTCTAGGTGTATCTCGGAAGAAAACAGCAAAGAATATTACCATTAAAGTACCAATAAGTAAAAATGTATAAACTAAGGCTTCCATGATTTAATCCTGTTTAATTTATAATTAACGTTAAAAAACAAAGACTACAATTTATACAGCACCTTGTTTTTTAGTAGATTTGTCACCAAGTTTTTGGAACGCACCAAATTCAACCTGTTCTGTAACTTCAGCACCAATACCTGTAAATACATCACGGAAGATTGTACGACCACCATGCCATAAGTGACCAAAGAAGAATAATAACGCAAAATTCGCGTGGCCAAAAGTATACCAACCACGTGGACTACTACGGAATACACCGTCAGATTCTAAGCTTGTACGATCAAATTCGAAAACTTCACCTAATTGAGCTTTACGAGCAAATTTTTTCACAGTTGGTGCATCTTTAAATGTTTGACCATTTAATTTACCACCATAAAAATCTACTGTTACACCAACTTGTTCAATACTATATTTAGATTCAGCACGACGGAATGGAATATCAGCACGAATAATACCATCTTTGTCTACTAAAATAACAGGGAATGTTTCAAAGAATGCAGGCATTCTTCGAACTGTTAGTTCACGACCTTCCTTATCACGGAAAATTGGATGACCTAACCATGCTTCAGCAATACCATCACCTTTATTCATTGGACCCGAACGGAATAAACCACCTTTTGCTGGGTTATTTCCAATATAATCATAGAATGCTAATTTATCAGGAATACGTGACCATGCTTGACTTTCTGATAAACCTTCACTTACAGACGCTTCTACTTGACGTTCAATTTCTTGTTGGAAATAGCCACTGTCCCATTGATAACGAGTTGGACCAAATAATTCAATAGGAGTTGTAGCAGCACCATACCACATTGTACCTGACGTAACAAATGCCGCAAAGAATACCGCAGAAATACTACTAGATAATACAGTTTCAATATTACCCATACGTAAAGCACGATATAATCTTTGTGGAGGACGAACTGTTAAATGGAAAATACCTGCTAAAATACCAAAAAGACCCGCAGCAATATGATGTGCTGCAATACCACCAGGATTAAATGGGTTAAAACCATTTGGACCCCATTCTGGAGATACTGGTTGTACTTTACCTGTAATACCATATGCATCAGATACCCAAATACCTGGTCCAAATAAACCTGTTACGTGGAAAGCACCAAAACCAAAGCATAAAATGCCTGATAATAATAAATGAATACCGAAAATTTTTGGTAAATCTAACGCAGGTTCGCCTGTGCGTGGATCACGGAATAATTCTAAATCCCAATAAACCCAATGCCACATAGCTGCTAAGAAACACATACCCGATAAAATAATATGTGATAAAGCAACCCCTTCAAAACTCCAGATACCTGGATTTGAAACGCTTTCACCTGTAATACTCCAACCACCCCATGAATCTGTGATTCCTAGGCGTGTCATAAATGGCATAACAAACATACCTTGACGCCACATTGGATTTAATACAGGATCAGATGGATCGAATACTGCAAGTTCATATAACGCCATTGAACCTGCCCAACCAGCAACTAACCCTGTGTGCATAATATGTACAGCAATTAATCGACCTGGATCATTTAAAACAACTGTATGAACACGATACCATGGTAATGCCATAGTAATTCATTCCTTCAATCTAAATAATGGTTTTTGACTTTCTTACAACTAAACTAGAAAAAAGTTAGCTATATTACTATTATAACTGAAGATTAAAAAAATTAATTAAATTAATGTAATTAAATTTTAACGAATAAAAAATACTAAATAAAAATAAGTTAAATTATTCATAATTTAACTTATTTTTATTTCTAGTTATGCTTTTGCAAAAATTTCTTTTGATTCAGAAATTGCTTCTTTTAAAGCTGTTTCTGCTTCATCTGTAAATTGATTAGTACTAGAAACTGTGTCAATGTATGACTTTTTAGATGTATGTAAATATTTTAACAAGCTAGCGCAGTATTTTTTAACGTCACCAACAGCTAAATCATCTAAGAAGCCATTAATTCCTGTATAAATTAATGCAACTTGTTCAGCTACAGATAAAGGTGAATTTTGCGGTTGTTTTAAAACTTCACGTAAACGTGTCCCACGTGCTAATTGTTTTTGAGTAGCTTCATCTAAATCTGATGCGAATTGAGAGAATGCTTCTAATTCAGCGAATTGAGCTAATTCTAATTTTAATTTACCAGCAACTTTTTTCATTGCTTTTGTTTGCGCAGCCGAACCTACACGTGATACAGAAATACCAACATTGATTGCTGGACGAATACCTGAGTTAAATAAATCATTCGATAAGAAGATTTGACCATCAGTAATAGAAATTACATTTGTTGGGATGTACGCAGATACGTCACTTGCTTGAGTTTCAATAATTGGTAATGCTGTCATACTACCACCACCAAGTGCATCACTTAATTTAGCAGCACGTTCTAATAAACGTGAATGTAAGTAGAATACATCACCTGGATATGCTTCTCGTCCTGGTGGACGACGTAATAATAATGACATTTGGCGGTATGCCATAGCTTGTTTAGTTAAATCATCATAGATAACTAATGTCGCTTTACCATTATACATAAAGTATTCTGCCATTGCTGCACCTGCATAAGGTGCAATATATTGTAATGTTGCAGGATCATTTGCACTAGCCGATACAATAATTGTATAACTCATTGCATCTTTTTCTTCTAGAACATTTACTACTTGTGCTACTGTTGAAGCTTTTTGGCCAACACCAACATAAACACAAACAACATTTTCTGTTTTTTGATTAATAATCGTATCAACAGCAATTGATGTTTTTCCAGTTTGACGGTCACCAATAATTAACTCACGTTGACCTCGTCCAATAGGAATCATTGCATCAATAGAAGTAATACCTGTTTGTAATGGTTCACATACAGATTTACGACTAATAATACCAGGTGCCATAGCCTCTAATAGACGTGTTTCAACAGGTGTAATTTCACCTTTACCGTCAATTGGGGCCGCTAATGGGTTAATAACACGACCTAAGAAGTTGTCACCTACAGGAATTTGAGCAATTTGACCTGTTGATTTAACAGTACCACCTTCTAAAATTTGTCGACCAGTACCCATAAGTACTACACCAACATTATCATTTTCTAAGTTAAGGGCAATACCAATTGTCTTATCTTCAAATTCTAAAAGTTCACCGCTCATTACTTGATCAAGACCGTAAACACGAGCGATACCATCACCAACTTGTAAAACTGTACCAATATTATCTACTTTAACAGCTTGATCATATTTTTCAATTTGTTCACGGATAATACTACTAATTTCGTCTGGACGAATATTTATCATTGTATTATTTTTAAGATAAAAAGTTAATAAAAGATTTTAGTTGTTTTTAAATTTCTAACACACTATCTAAATGTTTAGCTAATTGTTGTAACTGATTTTTAACAGTAAAATCGATTACTCGTGAATTAGTTTTAATCATAAAGCCACCAATAAGACTAGAATCAACTGTAATAACAAGTCGAATTTCTCTAGCATTAGTTAGTTCTTTTAATTTTTTGATTAAAGTGTTTTTTTGTAAATTTGTAAATGGAAAAGCTGTCGAAACTTCAATCATCTTAATTGACGCTGCATCATATACTAAATCTAAATAAGAAGTAATAACAGCTGATAATAAGTTAATTCGATCACGACTAACTAAAACATTTAAAAATTTAAACGTTTCACTATTTAATTGGGATTTTAATGTTTTCTCTAAAACTTCTTGTTTTTGAGTTTTCGCAATTAAAGGATTATTCAAATATTCTGTTAATTCAGAAGCTTGTTCTAAAAAAACTTCTAAATTTTGAAAATCAGCTGTAATCTGATGCATCAGATTATTTTCAACTGAAAAATCATATAAAGCACGTGCATAAGGAGCGGCAACTTTTGCTGCTAAGGGGTTCTTACTCATAACAAATCTCCTTCTAATTTATTAATAGTGTCATTAATTAACGCCGTTGCTCGTTCTTTTTGTGCAAAAGTTTCTTGTGCACGAGTTACAGTCCGTTTTAATACTAGTTGGATTATTTGTTGTTTAACCTCTATAAAGATTTGACGTTCTTTTGAACGGAAAGTTGCTACCGCTCTACTAAATCGTGTAGCCAAATCTTTTTTTGCTTCAAATGCATCAGATTCAAGTAAAACTTTTTTCGTTGCTATTGTTTCATTTTTGATTTCTGTAATAACAACATTCGCTTGACTTAATTGCTTTTGTGCTTCGCTTAAACGTCGGTTTGCCTCATTTAATCTATCTTCTGCGTCTTGAACACCTTGAATAATATTAGTTCTACGTTCTTCTAATAACGAGCCTAAGAAGTCTCGTCCTGTATATACTAAAATTGCAATTAATATAAGAATGTTAATTAACCCAGTTTCCAGAATATCAAGGTTTAAACCAATACCCTCATCTTCGGCAAGTAATGTAAAAATTTGATCAAAATTTTCCATGTTTTCGAGTTTTTATGTAAACTGTTCACTTATAAAAAGGAAAATTACGTCTAACAAAAAATTTAGATTGATAATCTAGTTTCAATTTCCACACATAAAGATTGAACTATACTATCTAAACTATTAAGAGCAGTATTTTTTTTATCCAGAAGATCTTTTGTAATAGTATCTAATAAATTATCAATATATTTTTGAGAAATATTTAGCTCAATTTCTAAAATTTCTTTATGAATTTTTTGTGAGTTTGTAATTTCTAATTGTGCTTCTTTACGAACGCTATCCAATTCTTGTTCATATTGAGTAGTCAATTCATTCGCTTGTGATAAAATTTCAGATGCTTTAGCAAGATTACCTAAAATGTATTCTTTACGTTCTGAAATAATAGCTAATAATGGACTATATAAAAGTGCGTTAAGAATTAACATTAATAACACAAATTGAATGGCTACTAATGGTAAAGTTGCATTAATATCAAATAATCCACCAGGACCACTGATTTCTGAACTTGAAATTAATATTGAAAAATTAACCATATAAAAGTCTATATGTTCTACTATAGAATTAAAAATTTTTAATAGACAGATTTTTATTTAATCTGTCTATTTATTTTGCGTTACTTAAAGTCTAATTAACCATTAAATGGGTTAGCGAATAATAATGCTAATGCTACTACTAGACCATAAATTGTTAAAGCTTCCATGAAAGCTAAACTTAATAATAATGTACCACGAATTTTGTTTTCTGCTTCTGGTTGACGAGCAATACCTTCTACAGCTTGACCAGCAGCATTACCTTGACCAATACCAGGACCGATAGCCGCTAAACCAATAGCTAAACCAGCAGCAATAACAGAAGCAGCAGAAATGATAGAATCCATAATAAATCTTAATTAATAAATGTAAATATAAATATAATTTTAGAAAAATTGAATATTAGAAAAATTTACTCAAGTGCTTCTGCAATATACGCAGCTGCTAATGTTGAGAAAATTAAAGCTTGTACTGAACCTGCAAAAATCCCCAGTAGCATAATTGGCAATGGAATTACCAATGGTACTAGTGATGTTAAAACAGTAACAGTTAATTCATCCGCTAAAACGTTACCAAATAATCGGAAACTTAACGATAATGGTTTTGTAAAATCTTCTAAAATATTAATTGGTAGAAGAAGTGGAATTGGCGCGATATAACGTTTGAAATATCCTAATCCTTTTTTACTTAAACCGGCATAGAAGTAACTAAAAGATGTTAAAAGAGCTAATGCTACAGTTGTATTAATATCATTAGTTGGTGCTGCTAATTCACCCTCAGGAAGTTCAATTAATTTCCAAGGAATAATTGCACCGGCCCAATTACATCCAAAAATAAATAAGAATAATGTACCAATGAACGGTATCCATTCTCTATAGAAGCTTTCTCCTAATTGGTTTTTTGCAATATCAGTAACAAAATCTAATGCAGATTCCATAAAGTTTTGCCAACCATGTGGAATTCGAGTTGCATCACGACTGCCTAATAATGCAAAGATTAATAAAATTGCTATAACGAACCAGATTACTACTAAAACTTGTCCGTGTACTAAAAAGCCAGCAATATTCCAGTAAAAATGTTTTCCTACTTCTGCTTCCGCTAATAGTGTAAACGTACTTGAATAAAAAGTATCTGGGTACATAAAATTTAACTAAATTAGTAAATTACCCAATATTAAAAAATATACAGGAACACTTGCTATTATAATTATTTTTAAGTAATTTTAGGTTGATTTTTATTAAAAAGCTCTCTTTTAAGATTATAATGAGATTTTATTTCAGCCATTCATAACCTTTTAATTCTAATTCGTGAGCTAAATTAGCATTCCCTGTTTTAATAATTTTACCATTTTGCATAACATGAACAAAAGTTGGTTTTACATATTCTAATAAACGTTGATAATGTGTTATTAAAATAATAGCCTTATTTTGATTCATAAATGCATTTATACCATTTGATATAGTTTTTAAGGCATCAATATCTAAGCCGGAATCTGTTTCATCTAAAATAGATAATTCTGAATCTAACAAAATCATTTGTAAAATTTCATTTCGTTTTTTCTCTCCCCCGGAAAAGCCTTCATTTACATTTCGGCTTAAAAAAATAGGGGACATTTCAACTAATTCTAATTTTTTATTAATAATTGTGAAAAATTCTAAAGGGTCTACTTCAGGTTTATTACAAAATTTCTGTTTTGCATTATAAGCTAATCTTAAAAAATCTTCATTACTCACCCCAGGTATTTCTATGGGATACTGAAAAGCTAAAAAAATTCCAAGATGTGATCTTTCTTCTGGATCTAAAGTGATAATATTTTTACCTTTAAAAAGAATTTCACCTTCTAATACTTCGTATGCTGGATGTCCAGCTAAAACTTTCGAAAAAGTACTTTTGCCCGATCCATTAGGACCCATGATAGCGTGAATTTCCCCTTTATAAATTTTTAAATTCAGACATTTTAAAATTTCATTTTCATTAATAGAGGCTTTCAAATTTTTAACTTCTAAAAGTGGAATATTATTCATTAACCAACACTTCCTTCTAATTTTAAACTTAATAAACGATCTGCTTCTGCTGCAAATTCCAATGGTAATTCGGTAAAAACATCTTTACAGAAACCACTAATCATTAATTCCACTCCTTTTTCAAGTGAAATTCCTCGTTGTAAAAAATAAAATATTTGTTCTTCACCAATTTTTGACGTTGAGGCTTCGTGTTCGATTTTAGCTGTCGCTGTTTGTACAGAAATAAATGGAAATGTATTTGCATTGGATAAATTCCCGATTAATAATGAATCACATTGTGAAAAATTTCGTGCACCTAAAGCCTTACTTGTAATATTAACTAATCCGCGATAGGTATTTTTTGATTTTCCAGCCGAAATACCTTTTGAAACAATCCGACTACGGGTATTTTTACCTACATGAATCATCTTACTTCCAGTATCTGCTTGCTGATAATTATTTGTTAACGCAACTGAATAAAATTCGCCCTGACTATTATCTCCGACAATAATACAACTAGGATATTTCCAAGTAATATTTGAACCTGTTTCAACTTGGGTCCAAGAAATTTTGGAATTTAGTCCGGCACAAAGACCCCGTTTTGTTACAAAATTATATATCCCACCTTGGCCTTTCTCATTACCGCTATACCAATTTTGAACAGTCGAATACTTAATAGAAGCATTTTCTAATGCAATTAACTCTACAACTGCTGCGTGTAATTGATTATTATCGTATTGAGGAGCTGTACAACCTTCCAGATAACTTACTTGACTATTATCATCTGCAATAATTAAAGTACGTTCAAATTGTCCAGAATCTTGATCATTTATTCGAAAATAAGTAGATAATTCGAGCGGACAAATAGTATTCTTTGGAATGTAACAAAAAGAACCATCTGTAAATACTGCTGAGTTAAGAGCCGAAAAATAATTATCACCAATTGGTACAACACTTCCTAAATATTTTTTAATACGTTCGGGATATTCTTGAATGGCTTCAGATATAGAACAAAAAATAACACCAGATTGAGCTAATTCTTCTTTAAAAGTAGTTCCTATTGAAACGCTATCAAAAACTGCGTCAACAGCGACATTTGTTAATCGTTTTTGTTCACTTAAAGAAATCCCTAACTTTTCAAATGTTTCTAATAATTCTGAATCAACTTCATCCAGACTATTTAATTTTTTTTTTGTTTTTGGAGCAGAATAATAACTTACGTCTTGATAGTTAATTTCTGGAAATTTTAATTGTGCCCATTCTGGACAAGACAGTTGTTGCCATTTTTTAAAAGCTTTTAATCGAAAATCTAATAAAAATTTAGGTTCTTTTTTTTTTTCAGAAATTAAACGAATTACATTTTCGTTCAACCCTTTTTCTATAATATCTTTTTCAATTTTGGTTGAAAATCCATATTTATAAGGTTGATTTACTAGTTTGGTAATATCGGTATTTAATGTTTTATTTGATTGATTAACCATAAAAATTACATAAGTGGAAAAAGTAATATTTGAAAATTATGAATTGAGTGATTTGTAATTGTTATTATAAATCAATTATGGTTTGATTTAAACTCCTAAAAACTAATTATTAATAATATTATTCTTATAAGTTATATATATATTAAATAAAGTATATTAAAACTTTCTTAAACTCATGTTATAATTATTAATAAGGTTGTTCCCAAGATTCAACCGATAGAACTAATTCATAAAAATTAGTTATATCTATTATATATTGCCTTTTTATTATTAAGGAGAAATAAATGTCTCAATCTGTATCAGAACGGACTCGAATTAAAAGTGACCGTTACGAATCTGGTGTAATTCCATATGCTAAAATGGGTTATTGGGATGCTGCATACTCAGTAAAAAGTACTGATGTTTTAGCATTATTCCGTATCACACCACAACCAGGTGTAGATCCAGTAGAAGCAGCAGCTGCAGTAGCTGGTGAATCTTCAACAGCAACATGGACTGTTGTTTGGACAGATTTATTAACAGCTTGTGAACGCTACCGTGCTAAAGCTTACCGTGTAGATCCAGTTCCAAATACTACAGATCAATATTTCGCTTTCATCGCATACGAATGTGATTTATTTGAAGAAGGTTCTTTATCTAATTTAACTGCGTCTATCATTGGTAACGTATTTGGTTTCAAAGCAGTATCTGCTTTACGTTTAGAAGATATGCGTATTCCTCACTCATACTTAAAAACATTCCAAGGTCCAGCTACTGGTATCGTTGTAGAACGTGAACGTTTAAACAAATATGGTATTCCTTTATTAGGTGCAACTGTAAAACCTAAGTTAGGTTTATCTGGTAAAAACTACGGTCGTGTAGTATACGAAGGTTTAAAAGGTGGTTTAGACTTCTTAAAAGATGATGAGAACATTAACTCACAACCATTCATGCGTTGGAGAGAACGTTTCTTATACTGTATGGAAGGTATTAACCGTGCATCTGCTGCTACAGGTGAAGTTAAAGGTTCTTACTTAAACATCACTGCGGCAACTATGGAAGAAGTTTACAAACGTGCTGAATATGCTAAAGCAGTAGGTTCAGTAATTGTAATGATCGATTTAGTTATGGGTTATACTGCAATTCAATCAATTGCTTACTGGGCTCGTGAGAACGATATGTTATTACATTTACACCGTGCTGGTAACTCTACATATGCTCGTCAAAAGAACCATGGTATTAACTTCCGTGTTATCTGTAAATGGATGCGTATGTCTGGTGTAGATCACATTCACGCTGGTACAGTAGTAGGTAAATTAGAAGGTGATCCTTTAATGATTAAAGGTTTCTACGATACTTTACGTTTAACAACTTTAGATGTAAACTTACCATACGGTATTTTCTTCGAAATGGACTGGGCTAGTTTACGTCGTTGTATGCCAGTAGCATCTGGTGGTATCCACTGTGGTCAAATGCACCAATTAATTCACTACTTAGGTGATGACGTAGTATTACAATTTGGTGGTGGTACAATTGGTCACCCTGATGGTATTCAAGCTGGTGCTACAGCTAACCGTGTTGCTTTAGAAGCTATGGTTATGGCTCGTAACGAAGGTGCTGATTACTTCAACCCACAAGTTGGTCCAATCATTTTACGTGAAGCGGCTAAAACATGTGGTCCTTTACAAACAGCTTTAGATCTATGGAAAGATATTAGTTTTAACTATACTTCTACAGATACAGCTGATTTCGCTGAAACAGCAACAGCTAACGTATAATTAGTTACCTTTAATAAATAACAAGGAGTATTTGAATAGTGAGACTTACACAAGGTTGCTTCTCTTTCTTACCTGATTTAACTGATGCACAAATTGAACAACAAGTTGTTTACTGTATTTCAAAAGGTTGGGCGATGAACATTGAATGGACAGACGATCCACACCCACGTAATAGTTACTGGGAATTATGGGGTTTACCATTATTCGACATTAAAGATTCTGCATCTGTAATGTTCGAGTTAAGTGAAGCTCGTCGCGCATGCGCACCTGGTTACATCCGTATGAATGCATTTGATGCTAGTTACGGTGTAGAAAGTTGTGTTATGTCATTTATTGTGAACCGTCCTTCTAATGAACCTGGTTTCTTCTTAGATCGTACAGAAGGTGCTGGTCGTTTCATCACTTACAGCATTAAGAGCTACAGTGTTCTTGGTGGTGCTGAAGGTTCTCGTTACTAATATTTTAAATATTTAGAAACAGAGTTTTAATAATGAAAATGAATCCTACTTATATAAGTAGGATTCATTTTCATTATTTTAATTTCAAGATTATTTTTTATTTTTATTTTTGTAAAAGTATTATTTAAACAAATAAATATTATTAGAAAATTTTCTAATAATATTTTAGAAAATTTTCCAACTTATTTTGTTAAGACACAGTTTAACAATTTACCAGAAGCCTAATGATACAGCTTTGTCAATTGGAACACATGCCCCAATCCCAAACCAAACTGCAAAGATAAAACCAACAATAAATACTAAACTAGCAATTGGTCGACGGAATGGATTTTGGAATTTATTTACATTTTCAATAAATGGTACTGTGATTAAGCCAGCAGGCACAGCCGCCATAGCTAAAACACCTAATAATTTATTAGGTAAAACACGTAATAAATTAAATGTTGGGAAGAAATACCACTCAGGTAAAATTTCTAATGGTGTGTTAAATGGATCCGCCGGTTCACCCATTTGTGTGGGAGCCATAACACCTAATCCAATACAACATGCAAATGTTCCTAAAATACAAACTGGGAAAACATATAATAAATCATTTGGCCATGCAGGTTCACCATAATAATTATGACCCATACCTTTTGCAAGTTTTGCTCTTAATTTCGGATCTGTTAAATCTGGTTTTTTAATTACTGACATAATAATTCCTTATCAAATATATGATTATTTCTTTTTAGTTTAAAGAGGTCCTGAAATACCTTGTTTACGAATCATTAAGAAATGTGTTAACATTAAAACAGCTGCTGCTAACGGTAATACAAACGTATGTGCACTATAGAAACGAGTTAAAGTACTTTGACCTACACTTTCTCCGCCACGTAAAATTAATACTAATGGTGGTCCTACAATAGGAACAGCTGCTGGTACACCAGTTACAATTTTACAAGCCCAGAATCCTACTTGATCCCATGGTAACGAATAACCTGTTACACCAAATGATACTGTTACCACAGCTAAAATAACACCCGTTACCCAAGTTAATTCTCTTGGCTTTTTGAAACCACCGGTTAAGTATACACGGAAAACATGTAATACCATCATCATTACCATCATACTTGCTGACCAACGATGTACTGAACGAATTAACCAACCAAAATTAACACTTGTCATGATATATTCTACTGATGCAAATGCATCTACAACACTTGGACGGTAGTAAAATGTCATAGCAAAACCTGTTGCTACTTGTACTAAGAAACATGTGAAAACAATGCCACCAAAACAATAAAATATATTTACATGGGGTGGAACATATTTACTTGAAATATCGTCAGCAATCGCTTGTACCTCTAAACGTTCTTCGAACCAATCGTAAATTTTACCCATAAAAGATAGTTATAAAAATTAAAGCACGGTTAAGCAAAATAAAACTTTAAAGGCGAGAGTGGGATTCGAACCCACGGAATCCGCAAAGATTCATCTGATTTCAAATCAGACGCAATCGACCAACTCTGCCATCTCGCCAAAAGATTAGTTATAACACTAATCTTAAATTTAAATTAACTTTCGTAAGTAGTAGTTCCACTAAATTTAATTGAAGCTGGATTTGGGTTTTTTCCAATTGAAAAATCACGACTATTTACAGAAGTTCGACCTGGGTTTACTTTTTCTGGGAAAACACCATCTTTTGGATGTAAATATTGAACTTCACCGCTTGGGAAAATACGATAAATTTTATAATCATTTATTTTAAAAGTTCGAAGTTGTGTTCCTAAAGCTAAACATTGTTCTTTTCGTGCTAAGTACAATAAGTTTTCGCCATTCCGCATAATTGCAGCACCCCCAGTTGGCATTTCAAAAATTTGCTCTTTTTTACTTGTCCAAGTAATTGCATATTTCTCTTCAACTTCAGCTGCACGTAACCAGCCACCAGTACTTCCACCAAATGTCGGGAACGGTGTTTGTAAATTTAATGTCATACGTAAAACCTTATTAATATTTAACGTTCACTATATAATTTTAATAAAAAAATAAATTTTTTAACGTTAATTTACAAAATTTTCTAGCGGAGAGCGGATTTGAACCACTGACCTTCGGGTTATGAGCCCAACGAGCTACCAGACTGCTCTACTCCGCGAGTTCACCTACTTAATAATGACCAATTATCAAATTTTTTACTAAATTAAACACTATGTATTATTAAATCCTATATTATATAGTATAATCTTTTTCATATTTTATATATTATTTAAAAACGACTAAGAATATATTAAAATGCATCGTTTTTAAATAATAATTTAAGTTTTATAAAGGATTTCTTTATTATAAATTCGTTAAATTTAAAAAATTTAGTTGAATAGCAATTATTAAATATCCAACAATTAAAATTCCTGTTAAATTATTAAGAAATTTTTCTGCAGAACTAGGGGATCCTAATATATCTGTTTTTGTTGCGAAACTTGCTAATCCAGAATTTTGAGGAGCTCGAAGAAAAACCAAAATAATTAAACTTAAACTTAAAAGTAACCAAAGTATTTTTATCATGTTATTTTTAATTATAAGTTCTATAAACTTTTTTTTAAGATTATTCTTCTATCTCGAAAACTTCATTAAAAACTTTTAATACTTTATTACCTGAATCAATTGATTCTAAAGGATCTTTTCTTAATCGATGACGTAAACATAAAGTAATAATAGTTTGAATATCTTCTACTGTAACAGTAGTTCGTCCAAGATATGCTGCATATGCTTTTGCGGCTCTATTTGTTACAATATCTCCACGTAATCCATCAACATCAAGTCGACTACAAACTTCAGAAATTTTAATTCGTAAATCGTAATCTAACTCAACTGTTGGTAATAAATTTTGGGCAGCTACAATACGATCCCGTAATTCTTGTTGTTGTGATTCATAATTTGCAAGCCAAACTTCTGGTTTTTGATCAAAAGATGTTCTTTCTTCTACAACTTTTACACGTAGTAATGGATCTTTTACTGTTCGAATTTCAGCATGCATTCCAAATCGATCTAATAATTGAGGTCGTAATTCACCTTCTTCTGGGTTTCCAGAGCCAACTAATACAAAACGTGCTGGATGACGAACTGAAATGCCTTCACGTTCTACGGTATTCCAACCTGAAGCAGCTGAATCTAACAAAATGTCAACTAAGTGATCATCTAATAAATTAACTTCATCAACATAAAGTAATCCACGATTCGCTTTGGCTAACAAGCCTGGTTCAAATGCCTTAATACCTTCTGTTAAGGCTTTTTCAATATCGATTGTACCACATACTCGATCTTCTGTCGCCCCTAATGGTAAATCAACCATAGGAATTTTAATAAATTCCGTTTCTAATTCTTCACCATTTTGAATAGCTAACTTTACCTCATTTCCCATTAAATCTAAATCTGATTTATGAGAGTTAAATGGATCATCTTTAACTACTTCAATTTCTGGCAATAAATCAGCAATTGCACGAATTGTCGTTGATTTTCCGGTACCTCGGTCGCCCATAATCATAACACCACCAATTTTTGGATCAATTACATTCAATTGTAATGCTAATTTCATTTCTTCTTGACCCACAATTGCCGTAAAAGGGAAAACAGGTGTACTAAATTTTTTTAAATCTTGTGTTACCATAATTTCTAATTACATCTAAATTTTTAGAACTTTTATAAAAGTCTCATGTTTTATTTCTGAATAGAAGTCAATTTCTAACTTATATTCAGAAATAAAATTTTTTTATTTATTGATAAAGAGTTGTACCTAATCGAATTGCTAAAACACTTGCCATTAAAGCAATTAATAATGCTGTATAAACTTGAAAATCATAAATCATGAGATACTCCTATAGGATATATGAATTATTAAACTTTTTTGATTCTAAGGAATTAAAAATTTTTTTTAAGATTTCAATTAGTATCTATTGTAATTAAAAATCTTAAAATCTTTTCAAAGGAAAAAACTTTTTTCATTAAACAGCGTTTTTACCAACTTGATTTTGTAACACCTGGTAATAAACATTGATGTGCCATTTCTCTTAAAACATGACGTGAAATACCAAAATCTCTGTAATAACCACGTGGTCGTCCTGTTTTCCAACAACGATTTCGAATTCGATTTTTAGCACTATTTCGTGGTAATTTTTGAATTTTCGAATGAATTTCTAACTTTAAGGTAAAATCTTCTGTTGTTTTATATTGGTTTAATAAAGTATTACGTTTTTCTGCATATTTTTTATGTAATTTTATACGTTTTTTTTCGCGCTCAATCATACTTTTCTTTGCCATAAAATTAACCTAATTTTAATTAACGATAATAGAAATTTAAGATTAATATTAAAAATTGTTAATCTTAATAGTGTTCTTCTAAACTTATTGTATAATTACAATCTCGATATAGCAATATATTTTAAAGTAAGTTTTTAATTAAATTTTGATACATATGGTAAATCTTTATTTGGTAAAACCGTATATGTACTTAATAATTGACGGAATTCATCGCCATCCATTGTTTCTACATCTAATAATTTTTCTACTATTAAATCAATGATAACTCGATTATCTGAAACGATTTCAATCGCTTTCTGTTCACAGTAATTAATAATTTTACATACTTCTTCGTCAATTCGATCTGCAATATTTTCGGCATATTCTGACCCAGTTGACATATTTCCACCTAAAAATACTTGACCTGTATTTTCATCTTCTAGCGCCACGGGACCAATATTTGACATCCCAAATCGTGTCACCATTTGACGGGCTAAATTTGTTACTTGCTGTAGATCGTTACTTGCGCCTGTAGTCACTTCTGGATCACCAAAAACCACTTGCTCGGCTGCGCGGCCCCCTAAAGCCACAATAATTCGGGCTAATAAAGCTGATCGCGATAATAAACTTTGATCTTCATTTGGTGTAAACCATGTTAATCCTTTGGCACCACCACGTGGCGTTAAAGTAATTTTTTCTACTTCATCATGAGATTTTAAAACAGTTCCTGTTAATGCATGACCAATTTCGTGATAGGCAATTAAACGTTTGTTTTTTGTATCTTCTAATGGAGTACCAGCAATCCCACCAATAATTCTATCTGCCGCTTCATTTACTTCTGTTTTTGTAATACTTGATTTCTTATAGCGTGTTGCTAAAATAGCAGCTTCATTTAATAAATTTGCTAAATCAGCTCCAGAAAATCCTGGTGTACGATTTGCTAATTGGACTAATGAAACATTTTCACTTAACGGTTTATTTCGGGCATGAACTTTTAAAATTCCAACACGTCCTAAACGATCTGGTAAGTTAACAGTTACTTGGCGGTCAAATCGTCCTGGTCGTAATAATGCTGCATCTAAAATATCAACACGGTTTGTAGCACCAACAACAATTACTCCTTTATTTTCTTTAAAACCATCCATTTCTGTTAATAATTGGTTTAAAGTTTGTTCTCTTTCGTCATTTCCTCCACCTACACCGGCACCTCGTTCACGTCCAACTGCATCAATTTCATCAATGAATACTATACATGGTGCATTGTCTGATGCTTTTTTAAATAAATCTCGTACACGAGCTGCACCAATACCAATAAACATTTCAACAAATTCTGAACCAGCTACACTGAAAAACGGTACATCTGCTTCATTAGCAATAGCTTTAGCTAATAATGTTTTTCCGGTTCCTGGAGGTCCAACTAAAAGAATACCTTTTGGAATTTTTGCTCCTACGATCGTGTATTTTTCAGGTTCTTTTAAAAAAGAAACAATTTCTTCAAATTCAGCTTTTGCTTCATCAATTCCTGCAATATCTTTAAATGTAACTCCTGTATCTGGACGTTTTTCAAAACGTGCTGTTGATTTTCCTAGTGTCATTGGCGATTGACCAGAACCACCCCCAAAATTTTCAGAGTTTTGGAAAAAATAAATTAATCCAGTAATAAATAAAATTGGTAAAAGAACATTACTTGCAATAGTGAAAAAGAGATTTTTTTGTTCTGTTGGATGTGCATCAAAATCAATATTATATTCTTTTAATTTTTGGATTAATTGTGATGCTCCTACCGGAATTTCAACGCGAATAGTTTGTGGACGATTTCCTAATTCAGGGCTAGAAGCTTGAATAATTGCATTTCGACTATTATCATATAAATCTACTTGTTTTACCCATCCCATTTCTAGATATTCAAGAAATCGACCATAGGTCATTCGTGAACTAACAATATTTTGATTTGATTGTGCTTGATTTCTAATATTTTCTGGACTTTCTAATGCCATCACACTTAGTTTATTTATATTAATACTACTAAGTAGGATAATTCCAATAATAAGACTTTTAAATATATTTCTTTTCATTCTTCTCTTAGTTATTTAACGATTTCAATGTTTTAAATAGAATAATAACAAATGTAAAATTCTAGAAACAACAGAAGTTTTTAAATTTCGTTACTTAAAGCATCATTTTGAAAAATTTAATAACTATTAAAATTTTACTAAATTTTTTTAGTATTTATTATATATATATAAATAATTAAGTATTACCAAAAACTTAAAGAATAGTAAAACATACATTAAGGGATTATAGTATGGTAAATCGTGGTGAAAAAGTTAAAATTCTTAGAAAAGAGTCTTATTGGTTTAATCAAATTGGTACTGTTGTAACTATTGATCAAAGTGGTATTCGTTATCCAGTATTAGTTCGTTTTGAAAATGTAAATTATAGTGGTACAAATACGAATAACTTTGCATTAAACGAATTAGCAGAACTTGATACAGTAAGTACTGAAAAATAGAGTTTATACTCTATTTTTTATTATTATTATTTTTTTTTTTCTTTTTGTTGTAGCTTAAAAAATTTTATTAAACGTTTACTTAATTTCTAACGTTTTGAAAAATTTACTTAATGATCTTAGAACAATTATTCATTATTGACAAAGAAAATATAATTCAATACTATACAATTAACAATTTACTGTGTAATAAAAATAATAAATACTTTATTTTTAAACTGTCATTTATTATTTTTAGATAGAAATATAAGAAATTTTTAATTTTATGCCTAAACTAAAAACTCGTAAAGCAGCCGCAAAACGTTATAAACAAACTGGGGCGGGTAATTTTTTACGTCGTCACGCATATAAAGGCCATCTTTTAAGAAAAAAATCAAATAGTCAAAAACGAAAATTATCACAAACAATTTGTGTTTGTGCTAGTGATAGTAAACCTATTAAATTAATGTTACCTTATTAAATAAAATCCTATGGTTAGAGTAAAACGAGGCAATGTTGCTCGAAAACGTCGTAAGAAAATTTTACAATTAGCAAAAGGTTATCGAGGTGCTCATTCACGTCTTTTTAGAGTTGCTAATCAACAAGTTATGAAAGCATTACGGTATTCATATGTTGGTCGTAAACAGAAAAAACGTATTTTTAGAAAGTTATGGATTACAAGAATTAATGCAGCTTCGCGAGCTAATGGTTTATCTTATAGTCGTTTAATTCATAATTTTAAAAAATCAAAAATTGAGTTAAATCGAAAAATGTTATCACAAATTGCTATTTTAGATGCTTCAACATTTACTGAGCTAATAAATAGTTCAAAATAATCTAGTTTAATCTTTATAAAATAAATTTTACTAACAAAAATTTTATTCGCTGTTAGTAAAATTATAAAAATATTCGAATTTATTGAAAAACATCCCTATATGGCTAGCGAGGAAGATTTAGATAAATTATTAAATCATTTACCTTTTTTTTTAAAAGAACATTTGATTATCCATCCTCAAAAACAAAAACTTATAGAAATTGTAATTGATCTAGGGCGACGTCCAGAAGCTAGATTTTTAACCGGGCCTGAATATTTATCGCAAAAAATTATTTCGTGGCAAGATCTAGAATTTATTACAAAACGAATTACTAAATTTAGTAATGAAAATCGTGCTGGAATAGAGAGGACGCTCCATCGAATAAGTTGTATTAGGAATCGACAATTTTTAATAACTGGTTTAACCTGTCGGGTTGGCCGAGCAATTTTTGGAACGATTTCATTAGCTCGTGATTTGTTAGAATCTGGTAAATCTATACTAATTTTAGGAAAACCTGGAGTTGGAAAAACGACAATTATTCGTGAGATTGCTCGTGTTTTATCTGATGAAATGGAAAAACGTGTTATTATTGTTGACACTTCTAATGAAATTGCAGGTGATAGTGATGTTCCTCATTCAGGTATTGGGCGAGCAAGAAGGATGCAAGTTACGCAAACCGACTTACAACATCAAGTTATGATTGAAGCTGTCGAAAATCATATGCCGCAGGTTATTATCATTGATGAAATTGGGACGGAACTAGAAGCACTAGCTGCACGAACTATTGCAGAAAAAGGTGTTCAATTAGTTGGGACAACTCATGGCATATGCCTAGAAAATTTAATTAAAAATCCTCCTTTAACGGATTTAATTGGCGGTATTCAATATGTTACGTTAAGTGATGACGAAGCAAAACGACGCGGAACACAAAAAAGTATTTTAGAACGTAAAGCTTATCCTGCTTTTCAAATTGCTATTGAAATTAACGAACAAAATGTGTGGACAATTCATGAAGATGTTCAAAATTCAATTGATCATCTATTACGTGGAACCTCTATGATTACACAAGTTAGAACAATAGGCAAAAATAAAAATCTATCTTTGACCTATAAAAATTTGTATACAACATCATTATTTAAATCTTCGTTTAATCCAACGTCCCCTAACTTATCCAGAACTAGTTGGAATTCTTTAAATTCTGAAACGCAATTGAAAAAACCTATTTTGCAGTCAAAAAATCTTGTAATTTATTTATATTCTCTGTCATATAATTTAGTCAGAGAAGTTTTCACAAAATTAGGT